GATTTTCGGTCCATCTCATTCACATTCGAGTTTTTTTTAGAGACGAATCACATCCGTGTATAAATATCAGCCGCCCCTTTGTCCCTCTTTCTTCTTTCTATTCTGTAAGACTATTCCTCGAATACTGTATTGGGGCGAGATTCAAGAATATCTTTTGCCGCCCCACCCTTGGTTTGGAGAGAGAAAATAATAAAAGGTGGGACTTACGATCTTACCTACCTATGAAACTCCTTAGGAGGAGGAGGTGGAGTTTTAGTAGTCAACAATCCAAGGATTTACATTCCAATTTTACGGATTGGATACTAGGGAGTATGAGATTTACCAAGGATTTCATTGCCTTTTGATAGATTTAGCTTCGGGGGACACCGATGTAACAGGACCCACCCGTCTCTCGATATGGAGATGCGTTTTCGGCGCCACTTCGTTCGGAGAGGCAAGCATGGAAATTGACCAAATGGAACTTCCCCGCCGGGACGGGTTCTTTCTTTTCTATTGGTGGACTTTCTATTGGTAGAAAGGGAGGGGTCGGGAGACTTATTCCAGAAATGCAAGACGACTTCTGTTTCAAACGCCTCGCAAGGATTCGAACCCCCGTACTACGCATTACTCCATTTCGAGTCTGGTGTGCCTACCCTTGTTTCGAGGCAGGGGAACGTGATGGAGTTATGTGAACCGACTTAATTGTACGAACATATCTCCAGTCCTGTCAACCGCTAAACCGAATTTCCATTCCTTTTCTGCCGGATTTACTAACTGGGAGACTCCACTGAGATTGAAACGAGATCCACAAACGTTTTTGATTATTCATTGATTCTTCGGGTAATGGTAAGGTTCCAGTTCATATTGACTATGGCCAAGGGTTCGAATCTAGTCCCGCCCGCAATCAATCATTTCTGAAGCGGTGTTCGATTCCCTCCTCGTACAGAGACTTCTTCTTTTTCTTCACGGCCTGACAAGCCCACGCTTGCCTCACAGGCAAGTCTTTTCACCAATATCGAGAAAATAATGACATATTAATAGACAAAAAAAGGGGGGGCATTCTCTTTTCGCCTAAATACTCGGTTGGATGTAACGGCTTGGGCTTGGGTTTTTACTGCGCAACTGCCGCTATGCACTGCGCGGAAATACTTATATCTCCTCCGGAATAGACAAGGGATCATTTTCCTAGCAAGTGATTTTGGGTGCGAGAAGACAAGTACAAGCTAGATAGGAAAATGCCAGGATCAATTACCGAAGAAGATATAACTATTTCGTAAGTTGCATAGACGGACTAGTTGGGATAGCGGAACCAGCTTTTAATACAAATCGTTTGAAGAGAAGAAAAAGAAGAAGTCTCGTACCACAATTCGAAGTGGGTCTAAAAGAAGGTATTCCGTGTGATTTCGATAATGGGATCTATGAAGATACCCGATAAGGTTGATGCTAGTGCACGAATGATCATAGCTATTTCAAGAGAATTCTTCGAAATCGAAATTGCTGGGGAAACTAATGAATTTTGTCTAGAAGTTCTAGGTGTGTCGCTCCTCCCATTCTTCCCGGTGAACATTGATTTAATTATTTTTAGATAGTAATAGATGGAAATGACACTTGTGACGAGCGCCACCGGAACTGATGGGTACGAACCAGCTTTCCATCCATGCCAAAAGAGATGGAGTTTACCAAAAAAACCGGATGGTGGAGGCATACCCCCTAGGGATGGTGAACGTAAAACCGGAGAGAATGTTAGAACAGGATCCTTCATGTATAATCCCGCGTAATCCCTGATATTATCAGTTCCGGTTCGTAAACCAAATGGGGTGATACGGGCAAAAGTTCCCAAATTCATGAATATATAGAGAAACGTATAAGTTATCATACTTGCATAACCGTTCCCCGAGTCTGCAGCAAGTACCCCAATCATGATATATCCAATTTGGCTTATAGGAGGATAAGCTAGCATACGTTTTACGCTTCTTTGAGTAACGGCAATTAGATTTCCTAATATCATGCTAAAAGTAGCTAATAATCCCACCGCGCTATGCCACTCATTAGATAAGTATGGGAAAATTAGACCGAAGAGTCGTGTAAATGAAGCTGGAGCTGCTACTTTAGAGGTAACGGAAAAGAAAGCAACGACTGGTGTAGGAGAGTCAGAGTCGAAAAGAAGATTTTCGATCTTTCCGCTCATTCAGAACCGTGCGTGAAATTCTCACCTCACACGGCTCCTGGTTCGGGAGAGAGTCATAACTGGTATTGCTCCCAGAACCTTCCTCGTGTATGTCTCAAATCCATTTTTCCTTAAATAATTCACAATGACTCGATGCGAAGAATAGTTGTTAACTTCTCGAGGAATCCCTCATCATTTGTTTCCATCTCCCGCCGGGAGTTTCGTATCAAATTCCTTTTTGCTTGTTTGTCCTTCTTCCTTTTTCAACGGAATCCTTTCAACAACTATTGCACATGCGACAGGCGGAAGAGACAAATTGCGACTTTCTTCGTTCCCGGTAGGCACAAAAATTCGAGGCATTATCTTAGGGTTTTAGATCGAATAAACTTCTTATAAATTTCTTATAAATTTCTGAAGGGACGCTATTCCCCTTTTTTTGCGATGTGGGTACAAATATAATAAACTAAGAGTATTTACTCTTTTCAAATAAACAAAATTGGCATCCATGGCTGAACGGTCAAAGCACCCAACTCATAATTGGCGAATTCACAGGTTCAACTCCTGTTGGATGCAACGACATACGAAACATGAGAGGAGAGAGAAATAATGTTTCATTAAATAAAATATATTGGAAATTCGTAGCATCAAGAATAACTAATAAACTACACTGGAGTCGTATGAGAGACAGAATGAGGAAATAGTTACATAAATAGTTTCCCGTTTTACCAAAGACTAAGAAGCAAAGTGAGAGGGATACTATGGATAAATTGAGGAATCAGATAGTTACTGAAAAATCTATTCGTCTCCTGCAGCAAAATCAATATACTTTTCAAGTAAATCCAGAAGTGACTAAAACTGAAATGAAAGATTGGGTTGAGCAATTATTCGACGTTGAGGTTGAAGGTACGAACAGTAGTCGAATGATAAATAGAAAAAGGAAAAGCAAGAAGTTCAACTTTAATTTCACGAACCGAAAGAAAATGATTGTTAGACTCAAGAGCAATTATGTTATTCCACTGTTTCTAAATCAAACTTAGAGATCTATTTTGTCACCACTTCTCTCTGAAAAAGAAAGAGAAGGTAAATTCTAATCCAAGAGGAAAAAAAGGTATGGCTATATAATCATATGAAACATATACCGCAAGTGTTCCAAACCGAGGTATGCTGGGGTTCGAAGAAGTGACAGGACGCAAACCCTGTAAAAGATTGACTCACGGTAGAATATCTAGAAGTGGACGTAATAGTACGGGAATAATAACCAGTAGACACAAGGGAGGCGCTCACAAACGTCTCTATCGCGAAATTGATTTTCGTAGAAATAAATTGAATGTTACTGGAAGAATAGCAAGTATTGAGTATGACCCCAATCGCAACGCATCTATTTGTTTGGTTAATTACGTAGATGGTGAGAAGAGATATATTTTGCATGCACGGGGAGTGAGAATTGGAGACGTTGTTACATCCAGCCCCGACGCATCTATTTCAGTAGGAAATGCCTTACCTCTGAGCGCGAATTGAATAGATGATTTGCGTGTTCGAAAATTACTCGATTGGGTTGTAGGTTGGACCCGCGAACCCGGCAACTACTTCGAAGTTGCCGAAAACTTCGGAGTATACTGCAGTTGGGTAACCAACTGAGGACAACAGCGTGTGCCATAATTTAGTGGCAATCAAATATACATTAATTTTGGGGTAGGATAATATGGAAACGGGTAAATAATTCCGAATTTAAGGCGAAAAGCAAGGCTTTTTTCTTCATATTTCATATCGAAATAGACGAGAAAGAAAGTAATTCGGGTTGACGGTCAGAGGCAATGCCGAAACTACAGGAAAGGTAAGCTGACATACAAGAAGAGTGCACGTACACGCAATTATATGAAGTAAATGTCGATAGAGAAGAGTTTCCTAAGTTATCTTGGACATTAAATGATGTTGGCGCAAATCGTCGAAGTCAATAATTCTGTTGCCGAATTCCTTGATAAATACTGGAAAAGCCAGGTGCGGGCAAAGAGGGAAAAGCCGAGGATGTGATAAGAAGGGACAGAATTTACTTGCCCCTTCCAATAGTGTCGATTCCACTAAATAGGCGTCTGTCCCTATTTGCGACACAATATCTCACTTTCCCTATCTTACATCCAGAAAGCTGTATGCACCGAAAGGGGCTTGTACAGTTTGGGAAGGGGTCTTCCCGATTTGCTTCCTTTCAATAAAGGGATGGTACAGATGAGGGGGATCTACTTCGACCAAAATGCCTTTAGGGACTACTATACATAATATAGAGCTAAGATCTGGAAGAGGTGGATAATTAGTTAGAGCAGCTGGTGCGGTAGCCGAAGTAGTTGCAAAAGAAGGTCGATTAGCTACGCCGAGATTACCTTCCGGTGAAATTCGCTTGGTACCTCAAGATTGTCTAGCGAGTGTAGGCCGGGTCGGAAACGTAGATATCAACAACAAGAGCTTGGGGAAGGCGGGGTCCAAGCGGTGGTTGGGGGAAAGACCCAGAGTGAGAGGTTCAGCCATGAATCCTGTAGATCATCCACACGGCGGGGGAGAAGGTAGAACATCGATCGGTAGAAAGAAGCCGTCAACCCCTTGGGGACGCGTCGCACTTGGAAAGAGAAGTCGCAGAAGGAAATGTAGTAATCCCCTCATACTTCGTCGACGCAGAAGTTCTTAATAAATGGAAGTATTAGGAAAGGAGTAACTGTTCACGGCACGTTCATCGAAGAGAGGTCCCTTTGTTGCCAATCACTTAATACGGGAGATTCGAAACCTTAATATACGAAGGGAGAGAAAATTGGTTACGACTTGGTCTCGTGCCTCTGCCATAGTCCCTATTATGATCGGTCACACGATTGCCGTTCATAATGGGCGGGAACATTTGCCTATTTACGTAACCGATCGCATGGTCGGTCACAAATTGGGGGAATTTGTACCCACCCGAAATTTTCGGGGACATGCAAAAAATGATAAAGGATCTCGTCGATGATTAGGAAATCATATGTTATGGAGAACAAAAAGAAATCGAGGGCACAAGCTCTAGGAAAAAATATTCGGGTGTCAGTTACCAAAATGCGACGTATTATCGATCGGATACGAAATTGTTCGTACGAAGAAGCACTTGTATTACCCGAATTCATGCCCTACAGAGCATGTTATCCCGTATCACAACTGGTTCTCTCCGCAGCTGCAAATGCAAATGCCAATCTTGGAATGAATAAGTCTGATTCATTTATAAGTAAAGCTTGGGTAGATAATTCCACGTATCTGCGGAGGTTTCGTCCACGAGCTCAAGGGCGTGGTTACCCGATAAGGAGACCCACGTGTGAAATAACTATTCAGCTGAGCTCGAAGTTTGTTGATCGCATAGAAATTAATGACTAATAAAATATATCAAAGAGCAAAAGAATTTACAATAGAAATAATTGAATATGGAGTTGGAGAGATATAGATATGGGACGGAAGATTCATCCACTTGGTTTTCGACTCGGTGTAAATTAGAAACATTATTCCTATTGGTTCGCACAGAAGAAGGATTATCCAAATTTTCTTGAGGGAGATAGAAAAATACGCAATTTTGTCGAAAATTATATACAAAGACATGTGAGAAATGTTTCCAACTACGGCGGAGTTGGACATATTGAAATTCAGAGAAAAACGGATCTTATTCAGATTGATATACATACCGGATTTCCTGATTTACTAATTGAGGAGCAAAGTTTGGGGATTAGTCACATGAAGAGTGATCCGGGAAATTTCTTAGGACTCGAAAGTCGAAATCTCCGTGTGACTTTAACTAGTGTTACCCAACCCTACGGAGATCCAAAAATTTTGGCGGAACATGTTGCCTTGCTACTAAGAAGTAGAGTTCCCTTTCGACGAACTATGAAAAAAACTATTGAACTGGTTGGAAGAACCAGCAGTAGAGGTATTAAGATACAAATAGCCGGACGTCTGAATGGGAGTGAAATGGCTCGCGTTGAATGGGCTAGAGAAGGTAGAGTTCCTCTTCAAACAGTTAAAGCCGACGTAAGTTACTGCTACCACCCGGCTCAGACAATCCATGGGGTTTTGGGTATAAAAATTTGGATATTTCGAGATACCCAATAATTCCTATGCAATATAAGAAAAATACTATTTGATGAATCTCAATGCGAGTCGGGCGGGGTAGATTCATATTATTTCAACTTCAACCTATTCTAATTTAAAGTTTTAAAATATTTCTGCTATGCTTAGTGGGCGACTCGTTAAAAAGACATCTTTTTGTCCGTAGAATAAAATATCTAATCAGGAGTTAAACCCTCTTTTTGAGTACTCAACAAGCAAATCCGAGATGCGTAGCAGAAGTGGAATTTCTTTTGTCACAAAAAAAATTTTCATCCATGGAAACCTTTTCCTTGGGGAAGCTGAAGCAATATTAGTTTACGGCAACTTCGGGAAACCAAAGAAATTCCAATTGTTTTCTCACAACTAGCCGTATGGTTAACCGCCTAATTCCCAGAGAGTTACGTGATGCAGCATGATTACAAAACAGTTGGGAGAGAGCTTCAAGTCAATTACTACTAAGAGGGTTGACCTGACAAAACTGGGGTGAAATGTGGTGTGGTACTACAGCTCCGTTGCCGAAAGGGAGGACCTAAACGTCTGTTCAAAAAGATTGAAATAACGAGCAAACTTCCGAATCTCATTCAGTCGATGAATGGCAAGATCTGGCAGGTGGGATGGTGAGGGAAGCTAACAGGCAGGGTCTTTTTTGGTAAACATTAAAAGGATTTGTAAAACAAAGCCCACTCTCGCCCGTAGATCTGATGGTAAATAGTACAGAAATCGCTTTTCAAGAACGGAAATAATTGAATAAGGCATAAAGCCGACCCGGAAGCTAGCAGTCGATTGATTTGTGGGAAGTGAGAAGTGGTATTAGACTTACGAGGAGCCGGTTGGAAGGAAACTTCCATATCCGGTTCTGTAGCAGAGATTGGAACTTTTTGTCAGCATCGATTGCAACCCCAGACGAACTAAATACCGCAAGCAACACAGGGGGAGGTTGAAGGGATTATCCAATCGCGGCAACGTCGTTTCATTCGGAAAATTTGCCCTTCAAGCACTTGAACCTGCTTGGGTTACAGCTAGACAAGTAGAGGCAGGTAGAAGGGCAATAACGCGCTACGCCCGTCGCGGTGGGAAACTATGGATACGCATTTTCCCCGACAAACCGATCACTATGAGACCAGCCGAAACGCGTATGGGCTCGGGGAAGGGGTCTCCGGAATATTGGGTATCCGTAATCAAACCCGGTCGAATAATTTACGAATTAAGTGGAGTACCGGAAGATGTAGCTCAGGCTGCTATGTTGATGGCCGCGCACAAGATGCCTATACCTACTCGATTAGTGACTTCGAAGAAATTGTAAATAAATTTTGTGATATCTTTTGAAGCAGAAGAGTAAAAATAATTATATCTCCGACAAATGCGAAACGCAATACATGCAACTCCTTCCCATGACATCTCAAAGACGTGGAGATGGGAGACCAATAATCGTTATTGTGTTCTTCTTTATCAGTCCCTTTTCCTTTCGCGGCAGTAGAGGCAACGGAAATAATTTTCTACTTTCTACGAAAGAATCGGCAAACCATTCAGTTAACTCAACGATTGCGCCGGCTACGTCAACATCGGTAATTACGTCAACATCAGTAATTAAGGCGCAATGTCTGAAGCAGACATATCTTATTAATTGTTGTCTCGACATCGCCGACGTTATGCTACCAGTGACTCAATTCTTTTTCTTCTTTCCCTTTGGAGGGATTAAACATATTTCTTTTCGCCAGAATGTGAGATGTATGTAATTCCATAAGTAAATCTATTTATTTAACCAAACCTATTATTTCTTCCTACCACTAACACCAGATGATTCAAATTCAAAGTTATTTAGATGTAGCAGACAATAGCGGAGCCCGCAAGTTGATGTGTATTCGGGTACTAGGAACCGGCAACCGCAAATACGCAAATGTAGGCGACATTATTGTCGCCGTAGTGAAGGAAGCCGTTCCCGACATGTCCTTGAAGAGATCGGAAGTGGTTAGGGCGGTGGTAGCGTGCACCCGGAAAGGGATAAGACGACGCAATGGAGTGATCCTTGGATTCGATGACAATGCAGCCGTCATCGTCAACCAGGAAGGGAATCCTAGGGGGACTAGAATCTTCGGTCCAGTAGCTAGGGAATTGAGGGGATATAATTTTGCCAGAGTAGTCTCGTTAGCCCCCGAGGTGTTGCGATAACTAATGAATGAGATGAATATGGGTCATCAAATTGCGCTTCTTCAAACCCGGATAAAGGATAAACATGAATTCTCGTAAAAATTTCGGTTTAATTTGGAGAAGAAATTATTGTCGAATGGGGAGTATCTCGAATGGGTGGGATTAGTGGAAAAAGGGGAGGGGGGGGGAGATAAGTGGTTAATGGAGATGAGTAGATAAGACAGAACTCTTTTTCATTTCAAACCCTACCTGAATTTCATTTGAAAAAGGAAAGGAAAAATGTCAAGAACTACTTTGGTACCAACAGCTGCAAAAACTACTGATTAATATTTCACGAATAACGACGCTATTTCCACGACAGTTACTTCGATAAGAAATGCGAACACAAAAAGGAAAGCTATGACTAGAATACCTGCTACTAGAATGACTAGAAGTATCGTTCAAATCCTACTGGAAGAAGGTTTCCTAGAAAGTGTTGCAGAACACGGAGAGAACGGGAAAAATTTTTTGGATGTTAGGCTAAAGTATTTTGGGAGGGGAAAGGAACCTTACATCGCAGCTATCAAGTGCATTAGCAAACCTGGCCTAAGAATCTATTCAGATCATGGGGAAATCCCAAAAATATTGGGAGGTATGGGGATCGCAATTTTATCGACATCTCGTGGACTTATTACAGATCGAGAAGCTCGACGAAATAAAACTGGGGGGGAAATTCTGTGCCATATTTGGTAAGTAGGCAATTGAAGAAAGGTATAGAGAAGGAGGGAAATAGTTATTTCGAATAGCTACGTTTTAAAAGAAATCCCAAAAATTTATTGGGAAAAACCTATAGGTAATTGAGGAGGTTTATTTATTCTGAATGACGAAGAAACAAAATCTCATTGACATGGAAGGTACAGTTACGGAATCTCTTCCCAATGCCACGTCTTGAGCGTGTTTAGATAATGGATGCCAAGTCTTGACCCACATATCGGGAAGGATCTGACGTAGTTATATAAGAATATTACCAGGAGATAGGGTAAGAGCAGAACTGAGTCCCTATGATCTTACCAAGGGACGCATCATCTATCGACTCAGAAACAGGCATATAAGTAATAGTTAGCAGATCTTAGTATTAATGTTCATTTTCAGCAGTTACCCACTTGTCCATCTTATCTCGATTTGATCGAAGAGGAGGAGGACATGTATCAAATCCACAAGTAAGTTTACTCAACTAATTCGAGGTTATAGATACGAAAATTCGTGCCTCCATTCGTAAAATATGCGAAAAATGTCGATTAATTCGTAGACGTAGACGAATCATGGTAGTTTGTTGCAATTCGAAGCATAAGCAGAGGCAAGGGTGAGAAAGAGTTGAATCTGAAGATGAAGAAGAGTATTCATTAACTATATTTCCAATATGAATAATCAATCAATTATGTTAAATTCTTCAAAAAGAATTCGTTCCCGTAAGGGGAGACGTGGAGTTCAGAAAGGAGTCATTCATATCCAGGCGAGTTTTAATAACACTATTGTTACTGTTACGGACGTTCGAGGATAAGTAATTCTTTGGTGTTCTGCCGGTACCTGTGGATTCAGGGGAACACGCAAAAGCACACCGTTTGCCGCGCAAGCGGCAGCCGAAAATGCGATTCGAGCGTCAATGGATCGGGGTATGAAACAAGCAGAAGTTATGATGAGCGGACCCGGACCGGGGAGAGACACCGCTTTACGGGCTATTCGCAGAAGCGGCATAATCCTCAGTTTCATACGTGACGTGACTCCCATGCCTTGTAATGGTTGTAGACCCCCCAAAAAAAGACGTGTTTGACCAGTCATTAATAATACTAAAAGAAAGAGAAGGAGGAAGAAATTTATTTTCGTATGCTCAAAAACGAAACATCGACTTCTACTCAGGCAATTCAATGGAAATGCCTTGAATCGAGAAAGGAAGGTAAGCGAATTCATTATGGTCGTTTCGTTGTATCTCCCTTTAAAAGAGGCCAAGCCAGTACTGTGGGAATTGCCATGCGTAGAGCTTTGTTACGAGAGGTTGGAGGTACGAGCATAACGCGTGCTAAATTTCACGGAGTCGTGCACGAGTATTCCACAATAACGGGTATTTAAGAGACAACACATGACGCTTTAGCTAATCTAAAAGAAATTGTGCTTAGAAGCGATTCCAATGATATTTGGGAGGCATTTTCATCTGTAACGGGTCCTAAAGAAGTAACTGCGGGTGATACATCATTGCCACCTTGCATAAAAGCAATTGACAATTCGCAATATGTAGCTACTATTACCCAACCAATATCTCCAAATGTTGAATTGGAAATTGAAAGAGACTGCGGATATCGTATAGAAAATTCAAATGCATACAAAGATGGGAAATTTTCCATCGATGCTGTATTTATGCCTGTCCGAAACGTGAATTATAGTATCCATCTCCTTGGAAACAGTAGAGCGACGCAGGAAATATCATTCATTGAGATATGGACTAATGGTAGTCCGACACCACACGAAGCGCTTCACGAAGCTTCTGAAAAACTCGTAGACTTGCTAACCCCTCTCTCGCGCGTAAAGTGTGGAGACAGTTCCTTCCCCGAAGAGGATAAAGGTTGTTCCGATTCAACGAGATCACCGTCTTTGCAACTGCAACTTGGTAACGCTAGTAAACTAGAGGGAAAGTTTCCCGGAAATATGTTTATTGATCAACTGGAATTATCCGCCAGAGCTTTTAATTGCCTCAAGAGGGCCGAGATACATACAATTGCTGATTTGCTTAACTATAGCCGAGAAGATTTATCGAAGATAAGAAATTTCGGGCAAAAATCTGTGGATCAGGTATCCAAAGCTCTGTGGGACCGTTTCGCAAAAAGATTACCCAGCGAAACACTGGGTTTCAATCAATGGAAGCCATAGAAACCGAATCACATCTTTCCTCCTAAATCCTAAACCAAATTGTCTTCCACGTGCACGTGTCGAAAGTTTCGAAAATGTAAAAGATACCAGAAGCGACTAGGTGATGACTAATTACAGTGTAGATACGAACAGAACAGATACTTGAGGGGGAAAGTAAGAAGTAAGTCTAGGGAGATTTTGCTCGGTAGCAATTATCCCCTAGACTAGATTCAACTTCTATTTCTTAATTCTACTAAGAAGTAGAAAGATACTGAAATAAACCCAAAGTTAGGGATCCCTCGATGGGTAAAGTTGCTCCAATACCTAACCGGATGGCGACTGCGGTGCCAATTGCGAAGACTGTTGTGGCTACTGGGCGCCGAAACGGATTTTGAAATTTATTAACATTTTCGAGGAAAGGGACAGTCAACGAACCTGCAGGTACCGACGCCATTGAGAGAACACCTAGTAATTTATTTGGTACCGTGCGAAGTATTTGAAATACGGGAAAGAAATACCACTCAGGTAATATTTCCAAAGGAGTTGCAAATGGATTCGCTGGTTCACCAATCATTGATGGTTCTAAAACGGCCAACCCCACAGTACATGCAATGGTTCCCAAGATTACTACAGGAAATATATATGAAAGATCGTTGGGCCAAGCAGGTTCTCCGTAGTAATTATGTCCCATACCTTTAGCCGATTTCGCCCGCAAAACAGGATCGTTCAAGTCAGGTTTTTTTGTTGTTGGGATGGACCCCTCACTCCCCCGTAGGAATCGAACGTGGGAATTTCTTCCCATACGGCTCGAGCATATACCTTACCGCCCCATCCTGCAGGACAAAAATGCGAAAGGTAATTATTTCGCGACGTAGCTTCTCATCCAAATCAGCTCAATAATTCAACTCCAGAACAAAGCTTCGCGGATTATCTTGTATCCTATACGTCACGTATTGTATCATTCCCGACTTACATTAGATACTCGATAACTACGACCCGTACAAAATTTCAACTCGTTGCAACTTTGGCCATCCATTTTCTTTAGATCGTTTTTCTACCCCGACGGCTACTGCTGCGAAGAATTGGTAACCGATACGAGAGAAATGTATGCATCGATTCAAAAGCCATATGTGAGGAAATTCTACCTAGTCCCGGATCTATGGGTAGATTTGGGTTTTGATGAGGCCTTTTAATATTTTTGGTTCGATCATGGGAAAAGTTCTCCAAACAACTTTCTAAGTTATAGAAAGATGCTTTTCTATCCAGGTTTCAATTCTTGATCTCGAAGAAAAGTTGGAAGGGGAACGCAACGGCAGCAGTATCCGACTTAATATCTGCGTAGCCTATATATATATTGCGACGAATCACACACTCCCATAATCCAAAATTTCCTCCTCGACGTCTCAATCGTGTTATCCCGTCGAGACGATAATTCAATCCGCTGAGCGACTTTTCATCTGTAAGTATTTGCGGCAACAGAACAACAGGAACACTCACTGTCTAGGAAATAGAAGCGTGGTCTCCTATTGATAAATAGATGGCTTATTTGCTTCGCGCCGATTTTTGGAGAAATTATAAAGGACCCGAAATTCCCTGTTTACGAATCATTAGGAAATGCATCGGCGTAAAAACGGCAGTAAGAAGCGGCAACACGAAGGTGTGTAAACTATAGAAGCGAGTTAAGGTAGATTGTCCAACACTCACACTTCCTCGCAATAATTCCACCAATGAAGATCCTACCAAGGGAATGGCTTCGGGTACACCTGTTACGATTTTGACAGCCCAATAGCCAATTTGATCCCAGGGTAAGGAATATCCAGTTACACCGAAAGATACGGTTAATACGGCTAAAATCACTCCAGTAACCCGAGTCAATTCGCGAGGTTTTTTGAATCCCCCTGTTAAATAGACACGAAATACGTGTGGAATCATCACTAGTACCATCATACTTGCTGACCAACGGTGAACAGAACGAATAAGCCGGCCAAAATTTACCTCAGTCATTGTATATTGAACCGAAGAAAAAGCTTCTGTAACGGTCGGACGATGATAAAAGGTCATAGCAAAACCAGTAGCTACCTGAACCGAGAAACGGGTCAACGTAATTCCCCCTAAGCAATAGAATATATTCACATGTGGAGGAACGTATTTACTAGTAATATCATCAGCAATTGCCTGAATTTCAAGGCGCTCTTCGAACCAATCATATACTTTAGCAAGATAGGTAAGCCTTCTCGACTCCCTCTTCAGAAACTGTACATGAAGATTTCCCTTCATACAGCTTGGACTGTGACGTTTTCTAAGCATTGCTCATTCCGTGAAAATAGGTATCAACTCACCCCCGGTGTCTCTCCACCTCTTCATCGATGGAGGGGGGGGGTGATCACTCAGCTACGGAAACCTCGGAAATAGATTTCGCCTCAATCTCATGTTAGCCTATATTTCCTCATCTGAGGACCAGTAGTATTAGCGTCTTGGGAAATCTTTTTACCTTATCGACGTATTTATCTACCCCAAATGAAGGGGAGGTGGGATACATAAATGAATAGAGGTTATCTCGTTCTAATCTGATTGGTTGAGTACTCAAAAAACCTTAGATTTCCACTACATTTCGATGAAAAACCTCATCGCTATTCAAGAAGACCTGATGGGTACCAAATCCTCTATCATCATCTTGGAATTACGCGAACTAGTAGATGACTCGTACGTATTATATTTTATTCTCCTTTCCTTCTGGGATTTTGGACGGAGCCAATGAAGATAAGAAGCATTTAGAAAAAATTTTACGATTGGGTACCGAGTCAAGTAATAATTTCGTCACGAAATTTATGCTGTAAATTCGTGCAAATTAATCATAGTTTTATATTTTTCAAGAAATCCTTATTTCTCGCGTTTCGGGTAGTAATCGTTCAATGGTTACCCGGCCAGACATTGGCGATAGAAGAGTTAGTGTTCTTTTAAATAAAAGAGAGAACTTCTTATTCATTAGATCAGATTAATTGCCACGAATCACACACCCGTATTGCCTAAATATTAAGAAAAAGAAATAAATTTACGCGATTCAACTACCTCTTCGACTTCTTTCGATATCTCCTCCCAAGTCCCCGGCTGTTGCTGCGGCATCAGCAAGGCTAAGGGCTTTTCTACCAGCTAATCGAAATACCGTCTAATAATACGGATGAGTTATAAATCTCTAAAATAGTAACTAGAAATATGGCGAATAAAGCCATGAAAAACCCCATCAGGGGAGTGGTTCCCCAACCGGGAGCAACTTTTCCATATTCTGAATTAAGTGGTTTCAAAATCATTCCTAACAAACTCGTTCTGGGTTTACCTTTAGGAGTTTCATCAATAACTTTCGTAGCCATGTAGTCTGCTCAACTTGTTGATATTTGCTGACTTTGTATACTAGTATACCGAGTGGGAATTAAATTTTATTGGGTCAGATGGCAACGGAAACCGCAACTTCGGTCGCTATTTCTCTATCCCGTTCACTTGTTAGCTTCACCGGTTACGCCTTATACACCGCCTTCGGTCAACCGTCGAAAGAACTGAGAGATCCTTTTGAAGAACATGAAGATTAGTCAAACCGAGAGACCTTCCTTCCAAAAATTGAAAGGGAAGGTCTTTAATTAATCCCATTCTCTCTGTATTGATTATTTCGTTGATGCGACAGAGATCTCTATTTTATTTGCTGAAGTGAAATGAAAGGAGGTTTTTCTATTTCCCCTTGTTAGGCACTTTGGGAGGTTCTCGGAAAAAAATGGCAAAAAATATTATACCTAAAGTAGCTACCAGCAAAAATGTGTAAACCAGTGCTTCCATGGATTAGGCGGTAAATTGATTTTTTGAAAATATCTCTCATACTAATTATATGGTATTATTTCAGTAGAATTTCCCTTCTTCAAATTAAATTCAGAGTGATTAGAAATATTCAATTGAAATAATTCATTAAATTTCGACCAGACATCTTTTTTGATTTCGATCCAGTTTTTGTTTTGATCCGGTCAGTATCACTAGCTTAACTAGCTTAAATGGAAAAGGAACCCTACTTCTCAACTTCGACAGAATCCATAGTTTAGTAAGACCTTTTCTAAACAGCTTGTCTCTTGGTACTTGGGTCTCCCAACTTCTGGAAAGCACCGAATTCAACTTGGGCGTCCAAATCAGGGTCGATGCCAGCGAAAACGTCTCTAAATAAAGTTCTTGCGCCATGCCAGATGTGACCGAAGAAGAAAATGAGAGCAAATGTGGCATGTCCAAAAGTAAACCAACCTCGTGGACTACTTCTAAATACACCATCCGATTTTAAAGTAGCGCGATCAAATTCGAATATCTCGCCTAATTGGGCACGCCTAGCATATTTTTTCACTGTAGCGGGATCGCTGAAGCTGGCACCGTCTAACTCACCGCCAAAGAATTCCACGGTTACACCTACTTGCTCAACACTATATTTTGATTCCGCCCGTCTAAACGGTACGTCAGCTCTTACAACACCTTCTCCATCTACTAGGACGACTGGAAATGTTTCGAAGAAAGTTGGCATACGGCGTACAAACAGCTCATGTCCTTCCTTATCCTTGAAAACAGCATGGCCTAACCAACCGACAGCTATACCATCTCCGTTGTCCATTGCACCTGCTCTAAACAACCCACCCTTTGCGGGATTATTGCCAATGTAATCGTAGAAAGCTAATTTTTCCGGAATCTTCGACCAAACTTGGGATAAATTTAGATTTTCAGCTTCGCCTGATCGTATTCGTTTTTCTATCTCTTGTTGAAAATACCCCTGATCCCACTGATAGCGAGTGGGACCAAACAGTTCAATTGGAGTAGTGGCGGAGCCATACCACATGGTTCCGGAAACCACAAAAGCCGCGAAAAAAACGGCAGCAATACTGCTAGATGACACGGTTTCGACATTTCCCATGCGTAGAGCTTTGTACAACCTTTGGGGGGGACGAACGCTAAGGTGAAACAATCCGGCTAGTATACCTAACACTCCTGCTGCCACATGATGCGACGCCACTCCGCCCGGAATAAATGGGTCAAAGCCCTCGGCCCCCCAAGCTGGGTCTACAGGTTCCACCTTTCCAGTTAATCCGTATGGGTCTGAGACCCAAATACCGGGACCAAATAAACCAGTTACGTGAAACGCCCCAAATGCGAAACAAAGTACTCCTGAAAGAAATAGATGAATTCCAAATATTTTAGGTAAATCCAGAGAGGGTTTTCCCGTGCGATCGTCGCGAAACAGATCCAGATCCCAATACACCCAATGCCATATAGAGGCTAGAAACAGCAAACCAGATAGTACGATGTGAGCTGCGGCTACGCCCTCATAACTCCAAATACCTGCATCCGTTGCAGTATCTCCCGTGATACTCCAACCCCCCCACGATTTCGTTACCCCAATGCGCGTCATGAAGGGAATGACGAACATACCCTGCCTCCACATCGGATCGAGTACGGGATCGGATGGGTCAAAGACAGCTAGTTCATATGAAGCCATTGAGCCCGCCCAGCCAGAGACCAAAGCAGTATGCATCAAATGCACAGAAATAAGCCGACCGGGGTCGTTTAATACGACGGTGTGGACGCGATACCAAGGCAAACCCGTGAAAAACCCCTTCCTTGAATAATTGAAACGAATGATCACCATGTAACTTTCTTGCAATATAGGCTCAAATTCTGAAGAAGTGACATAAGGTTGTACGAGACATTTGGAAAACTATCTCATGATTGGAGCGACATAGGCAAGAGGAAACGAACAACGTTTTCAATCTTCGAGAACATACGTTTTTAATTCTCTATTTGCGTTTCACCGATTCAATTATGCAAATACGTAGCTATGTGGAACAAGCCAGCGACTTTTCCCTCGGAGAGGGGTGGAGGCGTAGATATTTTAGCATTTCCATTCCCTACGTAACAATGTAGGGATTGGTCCCATCGGAATTCGATAATATCTGCCAGAATCAGAGATCTAACAAACCATGCCGTCTCGGTCAGACGTGTTATAATGTGACACAAGCTAATCTTTATCAATGAAGATATTATTTACGACCTCAAATTGGAGGTAAACACAACACGTTTCGAGAATTTCTACATGCCAATTGGTGTTCCAAAAGTGCCCTTTCGTCTACCTGGGGAAGAGGATGCGGTTCGGGTTGACGTATAGTGCGACTCGTTAGGTATGTCGAGCCTGGTGGAATCTGTCTTCGCCATTTCGTAGCCGATTGATTTGTACTACCTCGCTTGGATTTGGAATCAACTATTTCATCAGTAATCAAATGCGTGAGAGAGATCAATTTGCCGGTGAAAGTGTTAGCTGTTAGAATCCATGGCTAGTTGAGATGAACAGGTCGTCTAGGCCCCGGTCACTTGATCCCAAACATCGATCGTAACAAAAATACGTGCGAAAAATAATAGACAGAACGAAGATGTGACATATTTTACCAGATTGACTTTTTTTTTTCATATATTTTTTCATATTTAGAAAATACAAAATATAGGGAAAGGAAAACTACTTGTTCCACATGTGTGAGTAGTGGTTGCAATTCTTTCCTTCGGGGTAGAAGATGAGCCTAAAGATTCCTCACATTGAAAGGCCTCAATGTCGGACGGAAATGTACTGGTACGGAAAGAAAGATTCGGCATAGTCGGTGCGCCAACTGCCGGTTACGATGTAGTTCAAGATGTGCGAAAAAAAAGAAGGGCCAGACAAATTTGAACGAAGAAAGAGAAACGGGATTGGCCGATTTGGGCAAAATTGGAAACATGGGGAGAAAAAATTTATTCCTTCTCATTTTTTTCATTCTGTCTACATCTTCTCCTGCAAAAACCGCCGGAGCCGTATGTTTCCAACGATGCCTACACGGTTCCAGGGGGGGGTCGTTAGTCGCATGAACCTATCCCGATCAATCGGCTTTATCGGGAAAGGCTTCTTTTTTCAGGTCAACAGGTCGATGACGAGATTGCCAATCAACTTATTGGTATCATGATGTATCCGAATGGTGAAGATCAGGCCAAAGATATGTATTCGTATGTAAATTCCCCCGGTGGGGCGGTATTACCCGGAATATCTGTTTACGACGCGATGCAATTCGTTGTACCGGATGTACATACCATTTGTATGGGACTTGCTGCTTCGATGGGATCTTTCATTTTGGCTGGGGGAGAAATTACCAGACGTATAGCACTACCCCACGCTTGGCGCCAATGGTTTGCGTGGATTAGAGTTTTGCCTTCGCTAGATTTAGGCAACAGTAGCATGGCAATCAGTACTTGGCAATTTTATCCATAATTTCCAGAAGTAGGGCGGCGAAGTACTAAGTGGGTAAACGGAATCGAGAAAAGTTTTTAACTTGTGTTAGGTTTGCCGTTGATAAAAATCGATATATCTTAGCGTCATAAGTCATATAAGATATCGGATCTATAAAATGTACCAAAATCTCAACTCTTCCTTTTTTTTTTTGCAAGAAAATTTAGGATTCGAACAATGTTGATTCCTTTCTTTGTCCATCGAGGATATACATAGCAAACTTCGGGATTGCGTACACGAAGAAGTGACGGAACCATCATAGTACTCCAAAGGGAAGGATGTTAGAATCCCACAATAAAATTTCCCGCATATAGTACGGCAGAAGCGAAGGGCCGATGACGAAATGGAGAATTTCTGTGGCGCAAAGAAGCGATTGACGTCTGAATATATATAATTAGGTAGGCTTATTTAGCATTAGCCCGTCAATCGTTTAATTTAGCCGTATGCAGAAATATCTGCTTGTACGGTTAGACTCAATCGGAGTCACCTAATTTAACCATAATCAGGGTGATGATTCATCAACCCGCTAGTTCATATTACGACGGACAAGCCGGAGAATGTGTCATGGAAGCAGAAGAAGCATCGAAACTACGAGACTGCATAACCAAAGTTTATGCTCAGAGAACTGGTAAACCCTTGTGGATAATCTCAGAAGATATGGAAAGAGATGTATTTTCGTCGGCGGAGGAAGCCCAGGATTACGGTGTCGCGGATCTCGTGGCGTTGGAAAACGCATCACTTTGAAGATCTGTTAGGTAAAACTTATTCGAGATTCACATGTGGATTTTTTTCGCAACTTAATTTCTCCCTCGTAGTTTAACGTCTGTTAGTCTAGGTAGTCATTGACCCATTCACCTAATGTTACATTTAGCAAATTATTTCTATCACTCTAAGAAATCTTGCAGAGATCAAATATTGGATGTAGAGATGCGGCAATTTGTTCCGACTGGTTGAGAATATTTCAAACCGAAGAAATCTTCTGCGTCTTTGAGCGTGCCAACGAATCAGCAACTTATTAGGAAAGCGAGACAACTTTTGAGTAGTGGAACGAAATCCCCCGCTCTCCGGAGGTGTCCCCAACGGCGGGGGGTGTGTACTAGGGTGTATGTGTGACTTGTTTGGATCGGGAACCTGAACCATTTGGAGATTGATGATGCGTAATAATCTACCAAATAAAGTAGGAGAAAATTCATGATCCACCTATTTTGATGGAGAATAGCAATTCGTGGTTGAAGTCGGTGTGAACCCGATCTTTTCAATTTGGGATGGTAGAAGAAAATCGGTAGTAATAAAATTGAGTTATCAAGCGAAGTCAGGCTAGTGGTACTAACTCCCACAACTCCCCTGCCAATTCTATCTCGGCGGCAACAACTACGGGTCAGCCGTTTCGCCAACCCCCGGCATAAAATACCGCTACTACACATATGAGTTCTCCCAACAATCAGGAGATTCAATGGAAAAAGCCTTGACAGGCTGAGTTAAATATTGGGGATCATGCGGCCCACCAACAATAGTTTTACTTATCCCATTTCGGGACAAGTTTAGACTCCGGTATATAGGGGGGATCCGACTGCCAGGAGAAATTGACCACGGAAACGTCGGAATCTGTAACATTTTCGGTGCAACGTCTAGCTTCTCGGTTGGTAAGCAAGAAAGTTGAGATATCAAAGTACTTACGGAAGGGAAAGCCGGAGTAGCAAAGGCCACCGGAATATCTAACTCTCGCATAAGACGGAAACGAAGGAGACGAATAAAATTGGTATAACTGATCTACTCCTCCGGGGGGTGTGAGGCAACTAGCTTAAGGGAGACATCGTATGTAGTAGTACACTTCTTAACGGAAGAGGTATAAATCTGTGTCTGAAGTCTTGAAAACTTCGATGAATTATTTCAATAGCTACGCCTTGACAGGACACAGTCTGTTACGTATTTTCTTATTTTTAATTACCACTCCTAACTAGGAGATATTGAAGTGGAACCACTTGAAGAAGTGGAGAAACTAAGGAAATAGATTTTCTACTGAAATATCAGTATTTTTTATGAGGCTATACGTATAACGACCAGAGTAAAACGAGGATCCGTGGCCCGGAAATATCGCAAAAACATTCTCGATTTCACATCTGGTTTTCGAGGGGCTCATTCAAGATTATTTAGAATGGCGAAGCAGCGGAGGGAAAAAGCTTTATCTTGCGCTTATGTAGATAGAAATAATCGCAAAAGGGCCTTTCGCTGTTTGTGGATTGCTCGGATTAATGCAGCAGCGCGGAGAGATGGAATTACTCACAGTTCGGTGATTCACAGTTTCTACGAAAATCGAGTTTCTTTAAATCGCAAGACACTCGCCCAAATAGCTATCGCAGATGCTTACTGCTTCTCCATGCTTGTACGAAAAGTTAGCGACAACAGAAATTGATCCGCGGCGGCAAGATAAGGTAAATTTAAGCCTCTCCATTTCGCTTTCGACGGAGAGGCGGAGGAAGCTCATTGAATTGCAGATTTCTCGCAATGAAAAAGAAAAAAGGAAAGAAACGTGCAGAACGATAGGTTACCCCGTAACTATCAGTTTGACCAACGGGACTACTTAAAATTGCATCTATTTCACAAAAAATATTTATTTGCTAAATTGAGAAATCTACTAAAAATTAATTCTTCGAAATGATCTAACTTTCGTTATTTGAAAAGGGCAGCAAGGCCAAGATGCGGGCTCTTTTTACGGCAGCAGCTACCAAACGCTGCTGCTTCGAGGTTAATCTATTCATTCGTCTTGATAATATTTTTCCCTGTTCACTCACAAATCGACGAAGTAGGCTCGTATTTTTGTAATCAACAGTTTCATCAGAACGAATGGATGGGGAACGTCTACGAGAAGAGTGTCTAAATTTATTCATGATATTTCTTTGTAACTACCGATACATAATTGCTGCCGATATCGATGACCTTCGAACCAACTGCAAAAATCCCTCACTTTTTCGATTCTCTGTGTAAGGTATGCTTGTGGCAGTAAAAACAATACTTCTCCAATTCCAGTCGAGCGGGTGTGTTGCGACGATTTTTACGTGTAGTGTATCGCGAAATACCTGTGGATTTACCACCAGTTTCCCTCCAAGCACAACTCGTACATTCTAAAGCGATGGTTACCCTCACATCTTTGTTTCTGGCCATATAATCAAATTTCCTCTAATTAGTTTCCCYCTTTTTCCGGAAAAGAAAAAAAAAAAAAAAGAGGGGGGGATCGCACGCACGTAGATCCAAAAAAATAGGAACGGATCACTCACGAAGTTTCGACTGCTGAAGTGAGTCACTTAAACATTTCCATTAATGACTTGATCTGTTACTACGTGTGTAGCGAAGTGTAAAGTTCTGTCACCCCCCCCCGTTTTATTTCTCCGCAGCTCCTTCGGTCAGGAAAAAGTTAAAGAAATGGAAATAATAAAGCATCTGGAAAAAATCGATTTATCTCTATTAGCGAACCAGCCAGTAAACCAAACCATATTGTAGCTACAACGGGGGCTGTGGAGAGATAGACTTTCACATGTTGCATCAGAATCCTCCTTCTTCTCAAATTTTTACTTCTCCACCCATTCATCTTTTTCCTATTAGTTCTACTCCACGGAATGTAACATTTGATATATCCAAATTAAATTTTCACAGATTCCTATTGATTATTTTCAAATACCCGACTTCATCGATACCAGGCCGGGGGGGCGATGGGGAGGGGTGGTTTAGAATGAGTGGAGGGGGAGAGGTAAACGACCTGGCAAAAAATGAGCTTTCACTTCGGCGGTAGCCAATCTCTGTGGGGGAAGATTATAATCAGTTGGATCATATATCGGGGAATTTGTAGCATTAATCACGAATCAATTTGGTAGGGATGTAACGCAGCTCGGTAGCGTGTTTGTTTTGGGTACAAAATGTCGCAGGTTCAAATCCCGTCATCCCTACTTCTCATATCATACACGCATTAACTCGCGGGCGTGACGGCTGCTAGTCCACTTAATTTCACTTGATCTTCCCTCCCTCCTTTTGGGGGGGGGAAAAAAAGTAGAACTCAAGTTTCTTCTCCCCTCGGCAGTGTGGGGAGTAAGTGCTGCAACTCCTACTTCGAAGATTGAAGTGACTCAGTCCGGGAGAAAGCGCCTTTAGTTCAGTCCGGTAGAACGCGGGTCTCCAAAACCCGATGTCGTAGGTTCGAATCCTATAGGGCGTGTCTATTATTATTAATTCCCCCAGGATAGCTTAACTGGTACGCACCGAAGGGAGTGGAACTAACTGCTGTCGTCGAAGAAGCGATCTACCACATTTGCTATTTGTTTCCCAAAAGAATCTTTTGTACGGGAAAAATTGGGAGATGGGAGGATTCGACAGATATATTTTCATTCCTTCCATCTCCTTTCCCTCAAAATCTTATCTTGGGTAGAACAATTTTTAACTAAATTTCACCGAATATCTAATTGGTCGCCCCGTCGATGTTGCAGGTACGCAGTTACAAATAATCCAGCTAGGGTTATCGGAATCGAGCCTAACACAATTCCAGATAGTGATGCTTCAACCATTTCAATTTGTGGATGTGTGATACAAATACTTACCAAAGTCTACTTAAGCATTAACTAATAATTAATACTTGGTAAGTGCGACGGATTAATAGGCGCTGTCCGTGGGTGAAAAATCTTTTCTCGTCTCTAATCCCGCCCCTTCTTTCTGGAAGGTAATAAAATGATAAGTTGCAGAATCTGAATCTTGTTCAATCCGACAAGTAGAGCTAGGGTAAAACTTAGTGCGAGCATCAGGAAGGCGAAGTAGCTTAATGAAGTGGGCATATATCTAAGTACCACATTTTCTAGCAGATGAATTAGTATGCAACTTTCTCGAGTAGTTTACCACCTCAAGTCCCCGAATCAAAATTGTTTATTCAAATTTCTGCTGAGCCAGATCCAATCAGGTCTATTTTTGAAAATTTGAATTTATTAATTCTATTAAATTGGGGGAGTCACGTCTTAGTGCTTCAATTTCTTTCCTGGAACCAACAGCTACTAAAAGCTACCCCCGATATTATCAATCAACCCTCGGGGAAAAAATCTTCCCCACTCAATTTCGGGGCTACCCCTTTCCCTCGACTGCAACTCTTTCAGTCTAATGTGTGTAGACTCAGTGAAAACCAATAAACCTCCCGAGCAGACATCGGGTCAATAGGTGGGATGGGCGAAATGACTCCTACTAAAAACTAAGGTTTACTGCGTCATTTTGAAGAGGACTCTCTTTTGCAGTCCATGTGGTTTACAAATTTTGTCGGTGACGGTAACTTTTTGCAAGTACCAAACGTCGATCCGTAGCGAGTAACCTTGCCGCATCGTACGTGAAATAGCTATACTAACCCAGCATAATTTGAGTATACCTTGGTTATATAAGTGACAACCTAATTTGGATCAATTACCCTTCATTCAAAGGGGGTTTGTTTTTGCTGATGCATTCCGCATCTCGTCCCTCCACCCCTTCAACCTCTTCCCGATTATCCGGGAGACAGTCGAGTTTTTTAGCATTACAAGCAAGATAAATAGATACGGAGTTAAACATGTCTGGGAATACAGGAGAGCGCCCTTTCGCCGATATCATTACTAGTATTCGATACCGGGTCATTCATAGCATTACTATACCCTCCCCGTTTATTGCAGGATGGCTGTCTGTAAGTACAGGTTTAGCTTACGATGTTTCTGGAAGCCCCCGTCCAAACGAATACTTCTCAGAGAGCCGACAAGAAGTCCCTTTAATAACCGGTCGCTTCGATTCATTAGAACAAGTTGATGCATTCACGAAATCCTTTTAGGAGAAACCAACGGCTTCAGATAAAACTTATCCGATTTTTACTGTTAGATGGTTAGCCGTCCATGGATTAGCTGTACCTACGGTTTCTTCCTCGGGGTCCATATCAGCTACGCAATTCATCCAGAGATAGTTTTTAGCGAGCCCTGAATTTATGACACAACCAAATCCGAATAAACAGAGCGTGGAGCCGAATCGTACAAGCCTTTACTGGGGACTATTGCCGATTTTTGTACTTGCCGTTCCATCTTCTAATTACTTTTTCAATTAGAAACTAGATAAAATTGTCTGAGAACAATCAAGATCCCAATTATTTGTGACCGTTCATGTCTAGAGTCGCGGCCGGTTAACAGATTTGAAGAGAAAGAGCAGAAAGGAGGGGTGGCAGATGACAAATACCACTGGAAGGGTTCCTTCGCGGTTGGTAGGTACTGTAGCCGGTACACTTGTGATAGGTTCGTCGGGCGTATTCTTCTACGGAGCTTATTCAGGGTTAGGGTCATCTCTTTGAGAACAGTTGGTCTAGGTGTGAGTCGGTAATAAGTAGTTGGCGAATACTTATTTTTGTTTCGACTGGGGATTAAGCGGGAAAGTTGTACCGAATTTCAGAAGCGAAGTTTCCGTTTTTTCTTCTCTTTTTAACTAACTAAGAATAAGGAGAAGAAAAAAAAGTTTAATTTTGCAGATTTATACTTCTCGAATCGAACTGAAAATGGATTGATCTCACATCATCGTTTGTATTTAATTCGACGACTGGACCTACTGCTTCGCGGTGAGGGCTTTACGTTGTAGCACGTTTCGTTTTCGAATGAATAAGCCTTATCTTGAATTAAGGAATTGAAGAAAAAGAAATTGGCGTTGGCTGAATCCGGTGACACTGGGAAATTCCAGTGAGAGTGCGTCGCATTGTACGACTCGTTTTTCAACATATTGACTGATACGGTAAAAATAAAAATTTATCTATCTGAATCATAGCTCCGAATTTAGTTGAGAGACTTCGCCAGTAATTGTGTCGTCATCTCGCAATTTCTCGAATAGCTTTGAATACTGTCTGCAGAACTGGTAGAATTGGTCCGTAAAATTTTTTATTTCTAATAAAAATAGAAATTCTTGTCGTTGCATCTCTCAATTGCTTCTTTGACCCTGTTGTAGTCGATCGAGTTGAAAACGTGAGGAGAAATAGAAGAATCGGTTGTACCGGGGAAGACGTTTGGGTAAGCTCGGGAATGTTGGTGGTGGCGATCCCACCAACATTCTCGATTCCACCAATGCCTACAAGTCGACCTGTCCACCAGGTATTACCCCCCCATATCCAGCCAGCACGTGATTCTTAAGCCGCCCCCTTTTTCACTTGTTAAAACAATCCTCTGCGAGCTGTCTCACTGATAGCCCCTCACATATCACGCGCTGGGACCATCCATCGACTTGCAAAATGAGAAATCAAATTTTTTCTACGCTCAATGGAGCAATGAATTGAATGGTTCAGCCCGGAGATCCTGAGAAAGGAGAGGTATTAATTAGAAATTCATTTCTGTTAACTGGACTTTCTCAAACTGCTTCTTCTTAAGTACAAGAAAGATCTGTGCTAAAACAACCGACGCGAAGAAAGCTAGGAGACCTTGGATCCGAAGAGGATCTTGTAGTACGATTTCTACTTCTCCCTGGCCAAACCCCCCAACATTGGGGTTATTAGTCAACGGTTGATCTGCTTTGACGAACTCACCTTCCGAAACAATAAGTTCGGGGCCGGGAGGTACAACATCAGTTGTTTCACGACCCTCAGATGACTCCTCGATGGTGATTTCGTACCCACCCTTTCCCTCTTTTCGAACAACCCTCTTTATCCTTCCTGTCGCTGAGGCGGTATAAACCGTGTTGTTACTTTTACTTCCATCCGGGTAAATTTGTCCCCTCCCCCTGTTCCCCCCTACGTAAATAGGGTATTTCGAAAAATGCGCTTCCTTCTTGGTGCCGGGGTCTGGTGATAATATTGGAAATACAATTTCGCTGTATAATTTGCCCGGTACTGGCCCTACGACAATTATATTTTCTCTGCCAGGTCGGTAACTTTGAAACGACAATTTTCCCAATTTATCTTTTATTTGACTTGGAATGCGATTAGGGGGAGCTAATTCAAATCCTTCGGGTAAAATAAGGACGGCGCCCACATTTAGCCCCCCTTTTTTTCCATTTGCCAGTACTTACTTTATCCACGTGTCGTAAGGAATCTTAACAATTGCCTCAAATACAGTATCAGGAGGAACGGATTGTGGGGCCTCGATATCAACGGGTTTCTTGGCTAAATGACAATTGGCACATACAATACGACCTGTGGCTTCACGTGGATTTTCGTAGTTCTGTTGCGCGAGAATCGGATATGCGTTTGATACAGATGGACAGCTTAATTCACTAAAACTGATCGATGCTGCAAGTGATAAAATCCACCAATTTTTCATCCATTTATTTGTAATTGTTAGTTGCATAGGCATAGGTCAATAGTTAGTCTTAAATATTTGTGCAAACGATCCTTGACATCGCGGAATGGTGGGAAGTCTATTCTTTTTCCAATTCTTTTCTTTCTTTCGCTACCTCTACTTCCGAAGTACTGGGTAGCGAACGACGATGAATAGGGAGGGGGGTACAAATTCAAATGAGGGGCGGGAATAGCTTGCTAGATGAAAAATTGAGAACTGGTTGTCATTCACTCATAGTATGGTAAGTCGCTACAATTGAAGGAGATGTCCGATTCAAATGACGAAAGATCCAATATTTAAACAGCGTATCCAAAATAACTGGGAAGGTTGAGACAAAGCGAGGAATTACATATCTATTTGGAGTCAACCCAAAATGTTCAAAGAAGGACTCTACTAGTATTTCCCAACCATGGGGCGAGTGAAACCCTACACATAAATCAGTCAGTAAAAGGATAGAAAATGCCTTCATTGTGTCATTCAAACTATAAAATGACTCTTGAATCCGGGAATTTGAAACCGCAAGTCTCTTTCGCCCCAATATAAGGAAAAGAAATGGAGTAACGATGCCAATTGTGTCGGTTGCTAGCTGTATCAGTAGCTGAATATTTGATTCGTCATACATCATTGCTAATTGGGTAGTTTCATTACGCGCATCCGCATCAAAATTTTGCAACTGCGTATTTTTCATTACGTCGTCTAACCAGATTAAGGCTTCTACTTCTCGAAGCTGTTTCAAAGCCTTTTCTTCTTGAAGCGGATTGAGAAATACTTGGATTTGAAGTATGTTCCACCAACTCCTAATCCAGGGCTTCAAGAACCAGTTTTCTATAGCGACGCGAAGCGAGAGGGGGAGGAGAAGAAAAAACCCGACGTATCGTAGGGAAACGGAGGCTTGATTCTTGGCTAGATCGAAGTCATTATGTACTAGTATATTTGATCGATTTGTCAATTCCGCTTTGAACCTAGATAAGGTCCAAGTTACAGACCGAGGCACCAGACTAATTGACTCGTAAGCTACTGAACTGTGGCGAGAAACTGCTAATTCACAGCAAAGCGAGTCTTCAACCAATTTTTTCTTAGTTTGAAATGGGAAAATTTGTCTTTGTCTGCAACAAAGTTTTCTTCTAGACTGAAACTCATTCAAAGTCGCCTCGATCCAAGCTAACTTTCTATTCATTTCTTCTAGATTATTCAACTTGTAATAAATGGACCCACTTGCAGATGCAGAGTTATCTTCGAGTTCATAGTTTGATAAACTACCGATTCCTCTTTTCCCGTCGCCGGCTTCGTCATCCATGTAATAATTAGAACGAGATGCTGGAGATATATTTTGAAGAATCGAAGCATCTGAAAGCTTGTACGGATGCGTATCTAAGCAAATTCCTATCAAATAATCGTCTCCACAATGAGGATAGAATCCGCAGCGCTTCGACGAAAACGACTGAAGAGGCCCCGTCCAAAAAGAAATCCTTGAATACATCTGGATTCCCAAAATAGATAGACTAAATCTGTATTCTAAAAGGCTACAACAGATTACAAATTTATATTTGTTAGAGACCGTAGTTTTGGAAGCTGCTTGGGCCCGTGACGAATCCCCCGTTGCCGGGGGAAATGACTTCAGTTGTGTGAGATACGGTAAATTAGGCTGCAGATTCTTACTAGCTTCATAAGCTCTATTCGAAGAACGATGTGGGGTATTGAAAAACCACCGAATAATTTTCCGTTTCCAATAACGCGATTTCATATATTAATTACCCATCAACCAGGAGGGAAAAATTTGCAAAATGGGAGACTTATAGCAAACTTGTCATACAAATCTTCGTCTCGTAATTAAGCCATCTCCCCTTCTTTTGAAGAAAAAGTTCTCCAAACCTTCCTTTCTCCGTCGTTACTCCAATCCAATAATTTTGCACTACGCCATCTCGCAAAAAATCCTCGCAAGAAACCTGATTTTTAGCCTGAATTTCAAAATCCCTCGATTGATACGCGTAGAAAGCGGGCAAGTTCAGCAGCTTTTTCCTCCATATCCTCCAGAGTCGAATTTTCGCCAATTCTCATTAGTGGGATACTTCGTCGGCCCCGCACCTTTAGGTAGAGAATCCGACTTGGAAAAAACCCTTCTTGATTTTTCAAACCAACTGCTTCAACATCTCCCAGTACGAGTTGAACGTGAATACGACGATTCTTCCCGGGAAAGCCCCATCGAAAGATGGAAGAAATACCCTCGCGTCTATCGAAGTAGTTGTATCCGCCCCCCACGTCCCAAGAAACAGTACGCCACAGGTACAACCCGAGGAACAGGCCAGCGATCCCATAGAAGCACATTACAAGACCTTGTGGAATAAATGCAATCTGTTTGGACGAAAGTCTGGGAATCAGATCTTCGCCGATGCAACTAGAAAACCCCACCAGTAAAAAACCTGTTGCGCCGCAGACGAGGATACAGGCCCAACACAAATTTGCAAATGTACGTGAACCTCTTATAAACTCTACTTGGATCCATTTGGGGCGGGGACTCATCATTATTTCCTCAAGTTGCGTCATGAATGGATTAGTTTTGTCACCGGATTTACTTATCTTCCCTTCTCTGCAACTAATTCATTATTCCCGCGTATATCTCACGTATCTGCATCCGGTGACGAGAAACTGAGTGAATTGCAGCTCACGCCTGTGGTCGAGCAACCCTTCAAATTGAAAGTGAAGTATTCCAGTTTACCAACAAATGATCAATCTATATCTCAATTCTATAAGGAGTGAGAATGAGACATAGATTGTGATAGTATTAAAAATATTATTTGGCTACCGGGAAGATCGAGCGGGAGTATACGCTAACGCAGGGATTACCCCGATTGGGTTTTGGCTAGAAGTAGATATCTACTTCAAGTCGTATAAGGAAGGAATAGAGAACCACTAAATTCTAGTTCATCCTACAAAAAAAAGGGAGGGAAAAAATTACAGGATTTCATCCCGTTCTATATACAGGAATAGGGAAGCCATCGCAACTGCTGGAAGCAACAAACCTATTAGCGGTACGAAAATGGGGGGTAGATAAGATGCTGTCATAGTGAAGTTGCCTCGCAAAGAAGAAAAAGAAGTATTTATACAACAATGTATCTCCGTCTCACTACTCCTTCTAGTACCTAATGATATTCCTTCTGCTACATAAAGAAAAGAGCTTTTAATCTGAAGAACTAATCTAATTAGAATCTTTCGTATCACAGTATTTCTCACGGAGAGAAGGGGTGCAGAAACAGCAAGGGGCGTCTCCCGCCCCTTACTTCTTCTTTCTTTTCGTGGAAACTATGAAAGGCGGATCTACGAAAAGTGGAATAAGTAAAATTCGGGGTAAATTGACTTTTCCTTCTTCTTATTCTTTTCTCAATTATTTTTGTAAGGAACTGATAAGTACGACTCAGATATTTCGCTCAAAACACCCTTCAAAAGATTACGTGGAACGATTGAATCAAGTAGCCCATTCTCAAATAAAGACTCAGCTGCTTGAAAGCCGTCAGGTATCTTCTGGCGCAATGTTTATTCAATTACCCTTTTACCAGCGAATGCTATATAGGCTTTAGATTCGGCAATAATTATATCTCCCAACATTCCGAAACTGGCGGTGACACCGCCCGTGGTTGGATAAGTAAGAACGGATATGTAAAGCAACTTCTTTTGAACTTGATGGAGTTGCAAAACGGAAGAGATTTTAGCCATTTGCATCGAGCTCAACGTTCCTTCCTGCGTACGCGCTCCCCCAGAGGCACAAATTAGAACTAGTGGCAGAAGCCTTTGCGTGGCATATTCAATTAAACGAGTAATTTTCTCACCCACTACGGAGCCCATACTTCCCCCCATGAGATGGAAGTCCATAACACCAGGTGCAATAAGTGTGCCATTTGGATATCCTATACCTGTTTGAACGGCGTCGGTTAAACCCGTCTTTTCTTGGGAAATAAGTATACGATTCTCATGAGAATCCTCGTCAGAGAAACTTAAAACGTCTCTTGCGGCCGTGTCTTCATCCATGGGAATCCACGTGTTGGGATCAATTAAAAGTTCGATCCTTTCCATACTACTCATTGAAAGATGGTAACCGCGTTCTTCACAAACACTTTTATTCTGTCTCGAAAATTTCACATGAAGCATATTTCCACAGTTATCACACCGAGCCCATAATCCCTTGTTTGCATTAACGCTTACTCGTCTATCTCTTTCACTTGAGATGGAGCTTCTTGTAGCTTCTTCGAGAAAAGCCCCAATTAATCCACCAAATTTTCGCTTATCTTCGAACCAATTTATTACAGACGTAAAAATCTCCTCATCCGTTTCTTTAGCTTATGTAACAAACAAATCCCGAATTTTATTGCCGAGGCGACAAAATCTTTGTCTAGTTGGAGCGAGTACCAGGAAATCGGTACCAATTCCGAGTTCATCGACAAAACGAAATTGGAGACTGACTAATTACCTATTTACCTACTGCCACATTTTAGGTATTCAATTTCGATTATCCGACAAGGCAGACGAAACAATAACAATATAATCTGAAATCACACATGATGAAGTTGAATGATCCGAGAAATCGTTAGGTGTAGCATCGAACTGTTAATTTTTATCTTGTAGTTTTTCAATAGGAATTGGTGGGGATTCGAACCCTCGGGTCTGCAATTTAAAAACACGCGCTTCCTTTTAGCCACCAACCTTGCTTCGAGGCACCAGAAGTATTGGGGAGGATAATTATTTCCCAATACTCCTAGTATCAGTACGTCTCAATAATCGTCTTTAAACAGGCGCCGGAGCATAGAACTTTGAAGATTTGAACCTATTTACAATGTATCAATTGTATCGAATTCAAATTTGATTGCTTTCCATATTTCGCATGCGGCAGCCAATTCTGGACTCCACTTACTAGCTTCACGAATAATTTCGTTACCTTCACGAGCGAGGTCACGGCCTTCATTACGAGCCTGTACACAAGCCTCTAATGCGACTCGGTTAGCTACGGCACCAGGTGCATTTCCCCAAGGGTGTCCCAATGTTCCCCCGCCAAATTGTAGAACGGCGTCGTCCCCGAAAATCTCGGTTAAGGCAGGCATGTGCCAGACGTGGATACCCCCCGAAGCTACAGGGATTACACCTGGCATGGATACCCAATCTTGCGTAAAATAGATGCCGCGGCTGCGATCCTTTTCTATGTAATCGTCGCGGAGTAAGTCGACAAATCCCAGGGTGACTTCTCGTTCGCCTTCTAATTTGCCCACTACAGTTCCGGCATGAATATGATCTCCACCGGACATGCGTAATGCTTTGGCTAATACACGGAAATGCATACCGTGATTCCGTTGCCTATCGATGACAGCATGCATCGCCCGGTGAATGTGAAGAAGTAGTCCGTTGTCTCTGCAGTAAAACGCCAAGCTCGTGTTTGCGGTAAACCCCCCCGTAAGGTAGTCATGCATGACGATTGGTGCACCCAATTCTCTGGCAAAAACAGCTCTCTTCAACATTTCCTCACATGTACCTGCAGTGGCATTCAAGTAATGACCCTTGATTTCACCTGTTTCAGCCTGGGATTTGAAAAGGGCTTCTGCTACGAATAAGAATCGATCTCTCCAACGCATGAACGGTTGGGAATTCACGTTTTCATCATCTTTTGTGAAATCAAGCCCACCACGAAGACATTCATAAACTGCTCTACCATAATTCTTGGCAGACAAGCCCAACTTTGGCTTGATTGTACATCCCAATAAGGGACGTCCATATTTGTTTAGTTTATCCCTTTCCACCTGAATCCCATGAGGGGGTCCAATGAAAGTTTTGGAATAAGCAGGAGGAATTCGTAGGTCTTCTAGACGCAGAGCGCGCAGAGCCTTAAATCCAAAAACGTTACCTACAATAGAAGTCAACATATTGGTGACGGAACCTTCCTCAAATAAATCTAGAGGATAAGCTACATATGCAATATACTGATTCTCTTCCCCAGCGACGGGCTCAATGTCGTAGCACCGGCCCTTGTAGCGATCAAGACTAGTAAGTCCGTCCGTCCATACCGTGGTCCATGTACCCGTAGAAGATTCCGCAGCTACTGCAGCTCCGGCTTCTTCAGCCGGTACTCCGGGTTGTGGGGTCATTCGGAAAGCCGCTAAAATATCAGTGTCTTTGGTCTTATATTCGGGAGTGTAATAGGTCAATCGATAATCTTTGACACCAGCTTTGAATCCAACACCTGCTTTAGTCTCCGTTTGTGGCGACATGAGTTTGTTCCTCCCTATGACTAAAATAGTAAATCTTGAAATGATGAGATCTGCTCGGCATAGGTAGAGTATTTTGATCTGAGACGTGAAGTGGGTTTTGGTGATTCAACCTCCACACGATACTTATACCTGTTGAGAATCCACTTTGGGAATGGAACATTATCATTTTACACCGCGTCCCATGTGAGGTGCAACTAATCACCACGATTTCTTGCCTAAACTGCTTAAAAATGATCACTCCGCCTCATCTCAATACATTGACTCGGGAATCCGTTCGTGGTTAGACTGGTCCGTGGGTTACGAACTACCTAAGTGTTGGTCCCTTACGTCTGAAAATCTGGGAACGAAAAAGACGCCAATAACGAAAATTCAATAGATGGACCGCCGACTTCGTGATTCTCGAAGTCGTGTAAAATAAGAAAACTCTTCCCAATTCCCAACCCTTCGCCGCCTCATTTCATTTATCTATAGCTACATCTGCAAATCGAAGAAGGAAAAAGAGAGATCGAAGTGGAAATGGAATAGGTGGAGCTCTACTACCACCGGCCACTCGGCGGCGAGATACCAAATACTTCTATCGACTCAGTAATGAAATAAAGAAGACACATCAAAACAGTTATGAAAACCAGTTCTTTCCTTCTCGAGATATCTGAATTGGTGGAAAAAAACGTGGGGTACATAACTCAGATCATTGGACCAGTATTGGATGTAGCTTTCTCTCCAGGGGAAATGCCCAGCATCTACAATTCACTAGTAGTCAAGGGAAAAAACTCTGCGGGTCAAGAGATTAATGTTACTTGTGAGGTTCAACAATTGTTAGGTAACAACGAAGTGAGAGCCGTAGCCACGAGTGCAACAGATGGTTTAATGAGAGGTATGGGCGCTGTTGATACGGGAGCTCCTCTTAGTGTTCCTGTTGGTGAAACTACTCTAGGCCGAATATTTAATGTCCTCGGTGAACCGGTAGACAATCTAGGTCCTGTTCGGAGTGGTACAACATTTCCAATTCACAGATCCGCTCCGGCTTTTACTCAATTGGATACCAAACTATCGATTTTTGAGACGGGGATTAAAGTTGTAGATCTTTTGGCTCCGTATCGTCGAGGTGGAAAAATTGGTTTATTTGGCGGAGCTGGAGCTGGGAAGACAGTTCTTATTATGGAATTAATTAATAATATTGCGAAAGCTCATGGAGGTGTATCTGTATCTGGCGGGGTGGGAGAACGTACACGTGAGGGGAATGACCTCTACATGGAAATGAAGGAGTCGAAAGTTATTAATGAGCAAAATATATCGGAATCGAAAGTGGCTTTGGTTTATGGTCAGATGAATGAGCCACCGGGAGCTCGTATGAGAGTTGGACCAACCGCTTCAACAATGGCGGAATATTTCCGAGATATCAACAAGCAAGATGTACTTCTATTTATCGACAACATCTTCCGCTTTGTCCAGGCGGGGTCGGAGGTCTCAGCATTACTTGGTAGAATGCCTTCTGCTGTAGGTTATCAGCCGACTCTTGGTACAGAAATGGGATCATTGCAGGAAAGAATTACTTCTACTAAGGAGGGGTCAATAACTTCCATTCAAGCTGTTTACGTACCTGCGGATGACCTGACTGACCCAGCCCCCGCCACAACATTTGCACATCTAGATGCTACAACTGTGCTTTCGAGAGGCCTAGCAGCAAAAGGTATTTATCCGGCCGTAGATCCGTTGGATTCGACCTCGACTATGTTGCAGCCTTGGATTGTAGGTGAGGAACATTATGAAACGGCACAGGGGGTTAAGCAGACTTTGCAGCGTTACAAAGAACTTCAAGATATTATAGCTATTCTCGGACTAGACGAGTTATCCGAAGAGGACCGTTTGACGGTAGCTAGAGCTCGAAAGATAGAGCGTTTCTTGTCGCAACCTTTTTTCGTGGCGGAAGTCTTCACCGGTTCTCCAGGAAAATATGTCAGTTTACCAGAAACAATTAGGGGATTTCAAATGATTCTTCCTGGAGAGTTGGATAATCTTCCCGAGCAAGCTTTTCATCCAGTTGGAAATATTGACGAAGCGGCCGCAAAGGCCGTGGCTTTACAGGCAGGGGGTCAATGAAAGGTATGGTCTCGAGTCTTCGTGTAATGGCTCCTAATCGAATAGTTTGGAATTCTGAGGTCTGGGAAATTGTTCTATCTACCAGTAGTGGTCAGATTGGTATACTACCTAACCATGCGCCCCTTCTCACAGCTCTGGATATGGGCGTTTCAAAGATACGTAGTGATGGGCAATGGTCCGCAATGGCACCGATGGGTGGCTTCGCCATGATAGATAATAATCGGGTAACTATATTAGTCAACGAGGCGGAGAGAGCTAGCGAAATTGATCCCGACGAAGCTCGAAAAAGTTTTCARACGGCTCAAGTCGAGTTAGCTAAAGCAGAAGGCAAGAAGGGAGTAATAGAAGCCAACTTAGCATTTAAAAGAGCTAAAGCCAGATTGGAAGCTTCAACTACCGTTTAGTCTGTATGATCCCGATATTATTGATTTGGCGCGGTAACCCCGTAATTTACGGGTACCGCGGCGCGCGCCACGCGTGCATGCACACAATCAAATCTATTCCTATTAGGTGCCAATTCAACGCTGATCTAGTAGTTGCGACATCTAACAAGTGATACCTACTATTGGATTTGAACCAATGACTCTCGCCGTATGAAAGCGACACTCTAGCCGCTGAGTTAAGTAGGTCGCTGCTACTTCTGCCTACCCTGCACTACGTAAATGCTACAACTTCCATCTGTTTGAGTGTATTATTTGCATATACATATCTATCCGTGTATACATATTTATTATACTTATGGAAAGTGACTAAAGGCAAGTTTATTTATTATGTAGGCAGAAGACAGTTAGTTCTACACCTACTCGTTCGACCAATTAATTAACTTGACGAAAATAAGTTATTACAAGTAAAATATCTCTAGTATACAAGCCTTTCCTCAAGGGCTATAGCTCAGCGGTAGAGCGCCTCGTTTACACGTGCGCCGATGCATCTTCGGAAGATTTGTCGAAACCCAACGACTCCTGCAAAAAGACTTTGCGTAACATATCTCTGTCTTACTTTTCTCCCGCAAAAGGACAGTAGCATGACAAAAAGAAGTCGACTACAAATCGATATCGGGAAGTTGATATGGTGGATAATTGGTTTATCCAATGCTATAAATGGTTGGACAATGCGAGAGCCCAAACAAAATCTCTTCCTCGTCTCACGAACTTTCGGGTGTAGGAAGTGTTGCGAAGCTAGATTATTCAAGCGACAGAGACTATTTCGAATCGCGAGATGGAGCTCTACCAACCGAGGCAAACCTGTGTCAACGCATAAAAATCTTTTCAAGATACTTCGGGATTGCTTAATCCACTTCTTATTCATGTAGTTCTTTCCAGCTATGCGAGTCGGAGGAATATTTGGAAAAAGAATTGATCGAGCACACGGAACTATCTCCTTCCACTTACTTGTGAAGCGAAAGTTGGTATATCAGCGCTTGTTCGTTTCCAATCGAATTGGGGAGCAGTTGGTTAAAGAGCCCGATGCCGCGAAAGCGGCATGTTGGGTTCAACAAGCAGTTCGATAATTTGTTTTCATATTACGATTTGCATAACCGAGAGTGTCTACGGTTCGAATCCGTATAGCCCTAACTCGTCTGAAAAATAAAAAGCGAGAAATACAGAATCACCGGCGTGAAGGGATCTACTTAATCAGTTTCAGTCGTCTATCCAAGTAGTTAAATTATTCGATCTGATCCATTGAACCAATGCCTCCCTTCATTGCATGCAAAAGATAGATGCAAATTTATTGAATTCCTTCATTTGGTTAGCGGATGTCCCTGCAACCAACTCTATTGGGTACCCCAGTATTTCTTTTTTTTTTTTTTCAAAAATGAAACCGGAAGGGCGAGGCTATCTCATCTCTCGATTTGTCTTCAATTTGATAACTACTAGCTTTAGTCAGGAGCGGGCTGCACCTCCAATCCACTTTTCCGAACAAGTTTCAGATGTTAAACCTGTTGCAGTGTATCGAGATGGTGATTGTCGAGACGAAAGGAGTGTGTGGATGTTTCTGTTTCACCAATATGATTCTTTCCGGATTTTCTTGTTAGTATCTATATCTATCCCATATTTGGCTTTTTCGATTCCCAGGTTTGTTGCTCCCACCCGGAAGGGGCCGGAGAAGTTGGCAAGTTACGAGTCAGGTATTGAGCCAAAGGGAGACACTTGGATTCGATTTCAGATACGTCATTACATGTTCGCCTTGGTATTCACGGTCTCCGACGTCGAAACCGTCTTTCTCTACCCCTGGGCTATAGCCTTCGGAAAATTGGGCTTATTCGCCTTCGTCGAAGCAATTGTTTTCATATTCATACTAATTGTCGGCTTGGTTTATGCATGGCGAAAAGGAGCATCGGAATGGTCTTAACTTATGAGCATTCGGGTGGAAATGATAGAAAAAAAATCGAATACGAAAGTGAAGACGTTTTCTCAAATTCAATGGCACGGTTGGATCTTCAGCAGGGTGTGTCAGATTCAATATTTTTAGCTAGTATCAGTGATTTTTCTAATCGGTCCAGATTATCCAGTTTATGGCCACTTTTATATGGCACCAGTTGTTGCTTCATTGAATTTGCTTCCCTAATTGGTTCGCGATTTGATTTCGACCGATACGGCCTGGTACCTAGATCCAGTCCTAGACAGGCAGACTTAATTGTCACCGCCGGTACCGTAACAATGAAAATGGCCCCATCTCTAGTAAGACTATATGAACAGATGCCTGAACCAAAGTATGTAATTGCTATGGGAGCTTGCACTATTACGGGAGGCATGTTTAGTACAGATTCCTACAGTACCGTTCGAGGGGTAGACAAACTAATTCCTGTAGATATATATTTGCCGGGTTGCCCACCTAAACCCGAAGCTATTATTGATGCCGTAACGAAACTTCGCAAGAAAATTGCTCGAGACAGTTTGAAAAAACGGGCGTCCTATCCTACCCGAGCGAAATACTCCAGTCTAAATCACCAATTTCGCCTCGTACCAAGCGCCTACACTGAGAAATATGACTGGGAAGTAGATAGCTGCGGTACAAAATTGGTGCTAACCAATTTTTCGAAGAATTTGCAAAAGTTTGCAAATGAGTATGATGAATCAATATCATCAAATTGATGATTAGTTCTACTTTTTCTACGATATTAGTGGAAAATGAAGAGGTATTAACCAATATGAACACCGTCACTAAGGATAAGTCGAATCTAGAGATGCGGGGTCGATTATCTGCCTGGTTAACTAAACACAAGTTATCACACCGACCTCTTGGTTACGATTATAGAGGTGTCGAGATTTTGCAGGTCAAGTCGGAGGAGTGGTTGTGTATAGCTGTTGCACCATATGCTTATGGATTCAATTACTTACGATCTCAATGTGCTTATGACGCGACGCCGGGGGGATCTTTAGTCAGTGTGTATCACTTAACTCAGATGCGAGACCAATCAGATCAACCTGAGGAAATATGTGTAAAAGTTTTTGTTTCGAGAAAAACTCCCCAAATACCTTCGGTCTATTGGGTTTGGAAAAGTGCTGATTTCCAAGAACGTGAATCTTATGATATGTCGGGAATAATTTATCGGGGACATCCGTACCTTAAGCGTATATTAATGCCCGAAAGTTGGGTCGGCTGGCCTCTTCGGAAGGATTATGTGGTACCCAATTTCTACGAGTTACAAGATGCCTACTAGATTACATGAGAAGGGAAAACTGAATCTTAGAACTTCTTTTCGCCCAAACCACTACTCGTCCGATTCCTGTCAAAGCTACTGGTGGAGCTCAAAGAAACCACCCAGTTGCTGAAAATCAGTTGCTTGAAATTTTATTGGTTTTCCCCAGCCTTTTCCAGAAGGATTCTGTTCCTACGAGGAACGGTTCAAGCCACTTCTCCCACCCATTATTGATTATTCGTAGCAATAACTTCTGCTTAGTTGCCAGGAACCAGATTTGAACTGGTGACACGAGGATTTTCAGTCCTCTGCTCTACCAACTGAGCTATCCCGGCTAACTTTTAGGGATATGGCTGTTCCGAAAAGGGTTAGGCAACTTCGCCTTTGGGTCTTTGCCCACCGAATCAAACCTGCAATCTCGTTCCTGTCAATTTGTTTCACGTTGTCGATAATAAAGGCCAAGGGAAATAGTTAGGATCAATACGATAGTGCCATTCAGGTATTTGAACTGCCTGAATGGCTGATCTGCAAAACGTCTTTGCTGGGGTGAAATAGGGAGTCTTAGATGGCTTCCGAGATTTTGGAAGCCAATAAGTCAATTGGATCTAATTGGGATGAGACGGTTGAGATGTCTCGCTGGGGATAGAGGGAGTTGAACCCTCACGGCCGAAACCAACGGATTTTCTTTCTACCGCAACTTGCGTCGCTACTAGATTGGTAGTAACTGCGTAGAATGGGGCTCTACCTTCATTCGCGAGAACATTATTAGTTGCTACTAGCTCATCCATCGGAATGTAATAAAATTTTGGAACAAGTGGGGGGATGTAGGAACTAACAAAACTAAGATGAGATAGAAGAAGCTTACTTGGCGCGCAATCAATTGAGTTGATGAGGCGGAGTATTAGCGTGATTTTGCAGATAAATGCTTTTGCTTCTTCCAAACTGCTTCCAATGAGTCCGAAAGCAAAGGCTGAGATCCCCTCTTCTCAACTTCAACTTCACCCCAGCATTTCTACATACTCTTTATGCGGCGAATCACCTGGAACATTTGAATATTCAGTTTTTTTTTTTTTAAAGAACTAGTTTCTAATAGTTCGTTAGAATAACCCCCTTCGAGTCTCTGTACCTATCTCGCTTTATTGATCCAATCAATATCTCACGAGATGGAACGAGATTTGGCTCAGGATTGCCTGCTGAATAATCCTAGGTTTCCCTGAATCTGGGAGCTGCCACTTGATACGTCTCCATACCTAGGCTCAATCCGATTGAGTCCGCTGCGTCTACCATTTCGCCATATCCCCACTTTTAGGCCCCAACGAACCGATAAGGAAAAGACCTGACCTAGATATATACTTATTTCATACATTTCCCAAGGAGTTTTGGTGCACTTATCAACCTCGATCCCATTTCAGACACGTGAAAAGATATCAAATGTGGGAAAACTGACATGTATGTACAACTATACACACAGGTTTAAGCACTCCACATCTTCCGCTTCCACTCCATCGTGGTTCTTCATTCTCAGTCTCGCTTTTCACTCGTTGAAGTGGGGGGGGTGTATGTAATACAAAATGTCGATTAGGAATGACTTGTTTCTCAAATGTTTTCTTTTTTTTCTTCGCTATCGAAGTAAGTATATATTAATATACTACTCCAAGCAATACATCTGCCACATCAACTCCATTCAAGTTTTTGTTCTAAAACTTTTCTGTAAATACTTTTATATAAATGTATATGCCACATTGTCTCCATCGCATTCGGTACAAATCTTTAGACGTGCAAGCAGTGAATTTCCGTCTGTTTCTTCCACCCCATCTCCACGTCCAAAAGTTTCCAGTGAGTCGAAGTCAAAACGGATATTTATTAGTTTCTATCCATATGTTATGATTTCCACAGATACTAGTTTTGATCAACTTCCACCCAGTTTGGCGATGGAGATAGACAATATCTCCGTGCCAATACTAGGATTTCTCCCCACTTGAGAAACATTTATTTTATAGAAAAGGAGTTTTTACGTCTCGTTATCGAGGACCTCGTTTGAAATTGATGCGTCGTCTGAAAAATTTGCCAGGCCTTGCGGGTAAAGATGATGCGTCTAATTTGGGGGAATTTCAAGTTGCTGGCGACCAATCAGCTTCGAAAAAAATCTCTCAATTTTGCGTGCGTTTGGAGGCTAAACAAAGATTACGTCTTAACTATGGATTGACAGAACGTCAATTACTCAAATATGTACGTATTGCCAGAAAAACTAGGGGTTCGACAGGTCAAGTACCGCTGCAACTGCTTGAGATGCGTCCGGATAATGTCATTTTTCAGTTAGGCATGGCTTCCACAATTCCCGCTGCCCGACAACTGGTTAGTCACAGACACATCTTGGTGAACCGTCGTATTGTGGATATACCAAGCTACCGACGTAAACCTGGGGATATTATTACTATTCGGAACCGACCAACTTTCCGCAATGCATCGAAAGGTGAGTCTCTCGGAAGGGACAAGGTGCCGGATCATTTGACTCTATCTCTTTCAGAGACGAGCGAAGTAACAGGATTAGTGAATCACGTGGCCACCCGAGAATCTGTTGATTTGGATATAAATGAATTGTTAGTTGTTGAGTATTACTCCCGGAAAGCTTAATATAACTTATATTAAATAAGTTTCTATCTGATTTAATCGAATACTTTGGAGATACTTATTGCAACTACTGTAGAGATACCCAGTCATAGAACTGAGAATGATGCAGATTAAAAAGCAGATTTAGTGGAAAAGCGTGAAAACATTTTTCGTCTACCTCTTCAGTCACTTCAGTAAGAAATGAAATTCCAAGAGTTCACCTTTTCGAAGTAAAATCCTATAAAGAAGTTGATTTGGCTGACAATATCGTGTTTGAGTTCTAGTTAGACGATATTTCGAAGCATTTAACATCGAAATGGGTAAAGAAACGGATTAGCCTCCACCTACTGCTTTTGCTGAATCAGTCTTTCAACTTTTCCCTCTTCAGCGAACGAATCAAAACTCTTCCCCCCCCCCAATTTATCTCCTCCAAAATATCTACTTCATCAGATTTCGAGGGATAGATTAGAATATGTCCAAGAGAGTAGTAATAATTAGGGGAGAATATAGAAGAATAGGAAAGGGAGGGATTCGAACCCTCGGTAGAGAGAAATCTACGTAGCATTTCCGATGCTACGCCTTAAACCACTCGGCCACCCTTCCCGGAGCTAATACATTTTGACAGTGAAACATTCAAACCTATTTTAGGACTTCGGTCAGTTAAGTGACAAGTGAATCGCGAGTATCCGTTGCCAATAATAACCCCTCAAAATAGAGATGGAACATGAAGAAAGTTTTCGGCACAACTTGTCACTCCACCAGTTATCCTTCGCAGCTTGTCAGCCGAGAAAATTTCTTCTTTCTCTTCTTTCGCAATTTCAATTGAAGAACTAGTAGTAGGTGAAGTGACAAAGAAAAACAAGGAGTTAATTCCGATTATGCCTAGGTCGCAAAGAAATGATAATTTTATCGATAAAACTTTCACAATTCTAGCGGACATTCTGATACAAATTCTACCTACAACTAAGAGGGAGAGGGAAGCTTCTATATACTACAGGGATGGTGCGATTCGAAAAAGGAGGCGATTTGGCACTATTTTTAATTAGTTAAAAAAGAAATACCACTTTGATAAGCCCACTTTTGGTAAAGGTGTTTTTCGACTGCCGAACAAATCCTTCGGTCGTGTATCCACGATTGATGCAACCCCGCAAGCTACAGTTCTCGCTTCCCGCGGATCTGGGTATCAAGCAAGCAGGAGGTTAAACCTTTTAATTGATATGTGATACGTAAGTCTTTTGGGAATAGGCGTAAAAGTAGGGCAGATACCACTAAAGAAATCGGCAATGCAAAATCTTCGTCAACCCCTGACTGTGAGAAACATTACATGCCTTTGAGAACTCCGGAGTCGCGATAACGACTAATTGTGATTGGGGTAACAAGTAGCCATCCCGCTTGTATTTTGGATACCCCTTGGATCACCGGAGATTGCCGGGGTGAATAACCCCCGAGAAACAAAACGTTGGGAACGAAGAAATTGTTGAAGAGTCTATGAAGAGTCTATCTCGCCACCAGTAATTTATTGGCTATGACGCAAGCAATCCGGTTAAAAATAAAACTCTTCGCGAGAAGGATGGTTAGATACCAGTTTAGTGAGACACTAACTCCCGCCTAGTTATAAATTTCGTTGAGAGAGGAGTAGTTATACTAGCTAAATAGCTTACCTTTGGATTGGGTGGTAGGAGCCGTATGAAACGAGAGTTTCACGTGCGGTTTCGAAGCGGGGCTTTTTTGTGTAAGCAACCGTAACGAATGTCGGCCCAATCGGAAGGAGAATATGCGGAAGCTTCGCGAAGTTACTACAAAGCCATGCGTTTGGAGATTGATTCTTATGATCGAAGTTACATACTCCATAATATAGGTCTGATTCATACCAGTAATGGAAAACATGCAAAAGCTCCGGAATACTACTTCCAAGCGCTGGAGCGCAATTCCTTTTTGCCACAAGCTTTTAATAATATGGCTGTGATCTGCCACCACGTGCGACTACCTACGCCTCAGGACTCTTTGGCTCATAACCTCTCAACCGATGAAAAAGGCTTCCCTCAAGTATATTTCCGGACGGGAGTTGCTACGAGCTGTGGGATTCAGCCCCTTCCAAAGCATCCGGATTTGGAGGAGGTAAATGGCCTAACCGTCCCATGGATAATTGACTAAATGAAAGGATGCAGCGTCGTAAGGATTTCTCATTGAAAATCTGGGTCGATACAATGAAACTGGATCATCAAAAAATTTATGCAATTCGTTTCTGTAGCGGAGACAGTTGAAAAACACCAAGTGGCGAGACACGGCGTAGTATCAAATCCCAAAGGAAAAAAAAAAAAATTTAATTTTAAGAGATTCATATCGAGATAGGGTAGTTAGTGACGAGGGAGATCGTTACTATCTCCTTAATAGCTGTGAGTACGGAAAAGATTTTATTCGGTACGAATAGAGTCAAAAACCTGACTATTTCTAATTTTCCAGAACTTCGAAAGTAGTATTCCTACTCTGGTAAATAAACGATAAGCCAGGAACTCTGTTGTATGAGCCGTATGGGATGGGAAACCCCCAAGTTCGGCTCTGAAGGAGGAGATTGCCGTGAAAGGAATCATCCATCCTGGTCAAGGGGAACAGGCCATTCAGCAGGGAGATTTAGAGATTTCGGAAGCTTGGTTTGATCAGGCTGCTGAGTATTGGAGACGAGCAATAGCACTTTCTCCCAACAATTATGCTGAAGCACAGAATCGGCCAAAAATTACAGGACGCTCTTCCCCATCTCATGGATGGGAGAGATGGAACAACAGAGCGGAGGAACTAATTTAGGAGGTACAAGTAAATAAAAAGTTCTGCTTGTGAGACATCGACCCTCTCGTATTGGACGGGCGACTAGTCTTACCAAGTCCATTAGGCACCGATAAGTCGTGTAATAATACCACTAAAAGCCTACCCCGCATAACCTCCCCATCGTAGCTGCCCAAGTTTCGAATTTTTTTTTCTTGGGGGGGGGGGTCCTAATCTTTGAGAAGTCTCGTATCTCCTGTTGGTAGGTTGTTGCTATCCCCTGCCCGAAGAGAGGAGAGTCCCAATGACTATTCGTTCGCCAGAACCAGAAGTCAAAATTATGGTGGAGAAGGATCCTGTGAAAACCTCTTTCGAGAGATGGGCTCAGCCTGGACATTTCGCGAGAAATTTGGCTAAGGGTCCCAGTACTACTACATGGATTTGGAACCTACACGCCGATGCCCATGATTTCGATAGTCATACCAATGATTTGGAGGATATATCCCGTAAGATATTTAGTGCTCATTTTGGTCAACTAGCTATTATTTTCATTTGGTTGAGCGGCATGTATTTTCATGGAGCCCGTTTTTCCAACTATGAAGCGTGGCTAAATGATCCCACCCACGTGAAACCCAGTGCCCAAGTTGTTTGGCCAATAGTGGGTCAAGAAATACTTAATGGAGATGTGGGCGGGGGTTTTCAGGGCGTGCAAATAACGTCCGGATTTTTTCAACTCTGGCGAGCTTCCGGAATAACTAATGAGTTACAGCTTTATTGCACAGCTGTGGGTGCTTTAGTTTTCGCCGGACTAATGTTTCTCGCCGGTTGGTTCCACTACCACAAGGCTGCCCCAAAATTGGCTTGGTTCCAAAATGTTGAATCCATGCTGAATCATCACTTAGCCGGTCTATTGGGATTGGGATCTTTAGGTTGGGCGGGACATCAGATACACTTATCGCTCCCCATCAATCAGCTATTAGACGCAGGTGTTGATCCTGAAGAAATACCCCTTCCCCATGAATTCATTCTCAATCGCGACCTTATGGCTCAGGCGTATCCAAGTTTTGCAAAAGGATTAATCCCATTTTTCACTCTGAACTGGTCGGAATATTCAGATTTCTTGACTTTCCGCGGTGGATTGAACCCGATAACAGGAGGTTTGTGGCTGACCGATACCGCGCATCACCATTTGGCCATTGCGGTTCTCTTTTTGGTAGCTGGCCACATGTACAGAACAAATTGGGGTATTGGACATAGCACAAAGGAAATACTGGAAGCTCACAAAGGGCCTTTCACGGGTGAAGGGCACAAGGGTATTTATGAGATTTTAACGAGTTCGTGGCACGCTCAATTAGCTATTAATCTTGCCATTCTGGGATCTTTAACAATTATTGTCTCCCACCACATGTACGCCATGCCTCCCTACCCCTACTTAGCTACCGATTATGCCACACAACTCTCTCTGTTCACACATCACATGTGGATCGGGGGTTTTTTAGTAGTTGGAGCAGCTGCACATGCGGCTATCTTCATAGTAAGGGATTACGATCCAACTACTCAATACAACAATTTGTTGGATCGTGTCATTCGTCACCGTGATGCAATAATTTCACATCTCAACTGGGTTTGCATCTTTCTCGGTTTCCATAGCTTCGGTCTGTATATCCACAACGATACCATGAGCGCCTTGGGGCGTCCCCAAGATATGTTTTCGGATACTGCCATTCAGCTGCAACCAATATTTGCTCAGTGGATCCAAAATACTCACTCCTTAGCTCCTGGATCAACTGCACCCAACGCAGCGGCAAGCACCAGCTTAGTTTGGGGTGGGAGCAACTTACTAACAGTAGCCGGCAAGGTGGCCTTAGCCCCGATTCCATTAGGCACTGCAGATTTTTTGGTGCACCACATCCACGCATTTACGATTCATGTTACTGTACTAATATTATTAAAAGGCGTCTTATTTGCACGCAGCTCCCGACTAATACCCGACAAAGCAAATCTTGGCTTTCGCTTTCCCTGTGACGGTCCCGGGAGAGGGGGTACCTGCCAGGTATCTGCTTGGGATCATGTCTTCTTGGGACTATTCTGGATGTACAACTCCATTTCGGTAGTTATATTCCACTTCAGTTGGAAAATGCAATCGGATGTATGGGGAAGTGTAAGCGAACAGGGAGCAGTGAATCACATCACTGGGGGAAACTTCGCACAAAGTTCAACAACAATTAATGGATGGTTGCGAGATTTTTTGTGGGCACAGGCTTCCCAAGTTATTCAGTCATATGGTTCTTCATTGTCTGCCTATGGGCTTCTATTCTTAGGGGCTCATTTTGTCTGGGCTTTTAGTCTAATGTTTCTGTTCAGTGGTCGCGGCTATTGGCAGGAACTTATTGAATCTATAGTTTGGGCTCATAATAAGTTGAAAGTTGCTCCTGCCACTCAACCCAGAGCTCTGAGTATTATACAGGGACGTGCCGTGGGAGTAACTCATTACCTTCTGGGTGGAATCGCCACAACTTGGGCATTCTTCCTGGCGAGAATCATTGCAGTGGGATAATGGCTAGGAGGATTTGAGAAACATTACGGCATCAAGATTTCCAAAGTTCAGCCAGGGTCTATCCCAGGACCCAACTACTCGTCGTATCTGGTTTGGTATAGCTACTGCGCATGACTTTGAAAGTCATGACGATACTACCGAAGAACGTCTCTACCAAAAAATATTTGCATCTCATTTCGGTCAGTTAGCTATCATCTTTCTATGGACCTCTGGGAATTTGTTCCACGTAGCTTGGCAGGGCAACTTCGAGACATGGGTACAAGACCCATTACATGTGAGACCGATCGCCCATGCCATTTGGGATCCCCATTTTGGTCAGCCGGCAGTCGAAGCTTATACCCGAGGGGGAGCTGCAGGTCCGGTCAATATTGCTTATTCCGGCGTATATCAGTGGTGGTACACCATTGGTCTACGCAATAACCAAGATCTCTATACCGGATCCATTTTTCTGCTAGTTATTGCTGCTTCGTTCCTACTAGCTAGCTGGTTACACCTCCAACCTAGATGGAAACCAAGCATTTCCTGGTTCAAAAATGCTGAATCTCGGCTTAATCACCACCTCTCGGGATTATTCGGAGTGAGTTCTTTGGCTTGGACAGGCCACTTGGTTCATGTAGCTATTCCTGAAGCAAGGGGCGGGCATGTTAGATGGAACGACTTATTGACTACTGCTCCGCATCCCGAGGGATTGGGGCCATTTTTTTCGGGTCAGTGGAGCGTTTACGCGCAAAATCCCGACTCTAACACTCATTTGTTCAATAGCACTCAGGGAGCAGGAACAGCTATTCCAACTTTTCTGGGGGGATTCCATCCACAAACGCAAAGTTTATGGCTAACTGATATTGCTCATCACCACCTGGCAATAGCCGTCGTGTTTGTAATTGCCGGTCATATGTACAGAACTAACTTTGGTATCGGACACAGTATGAAGGAAATTCTGGATGCTCATATTCCCCCGGGAGGCAGGTTAGGGCGTGGACACAAGGGACTTTATGATACGGTGAATAATTCTCTCCACTTTCAATTGGGACTTGCTCTAGCCGCTTTGGGGGTCATCACGTCCCTTGTTGCACAACATATGTATTCCCTACCTGCCTATGCCTTCATGGCGCAGGATTTTACGACCCAAGCTGCACTATATACCCATCACCAATATATCGCCGGATTTCTTATGGCAGGAGCTTTCGCACATGGAGCAATCTTTTTTCTTAGAGATTATGATCCTGTACAGAATAGAGATAATGTTTTAGCGAGAATGTTGGAGCACAAAGAAGCAATAATATCTCATCTGAGTTGGGCCAGTCTATTTTTGGGTTTTCATACGTTAGGTCTTTATGTTCACAACGACGTCATGTTAGCCTTCGGGACTCCGGAAAAACAGATTCTCATCGAACCCATATTTGCTCAATGGATCCAATCTGCTCATGGTAAAACTTTATATGGCTTCGACGTGCTTCTCTCCTCGGCAGATAGTCCGGCAAGTGATGCTGGTCGGAGCTTGTGGTTACCTGGTTGGTTGGATGCTGTTAACAATAGCGGTAACTCGCTATATCTAACGATTGGTCCCGGGGATTTTCTGGTTCACCACGCCATTGCTTTGGGTTTGCACACAACTACACTAATTCTGGTGAAAGGTGCATTAGATGCGCGCGGATCCAAGTTGATGCCGGATAAAAAGGAATTTGGTTACAGTTTTCCTTGCGACGGCCCCGGCCGAGGTGGAACTTGCGACATTTCCGCTTGGGATGCTTTCTACTTAGCTGTTTTCTGGATGCTGAACACTATTGGATGGGTCACCTTCTACTGGCACTGGAAACACATCACTTTGTGGCAAGGCAATGCCGCTCAATTCAACGAATCTTCTACGTATTTGATGGGGTGGTTGAGGGATTATTTGTGGCTGAATTCCTCGCAGCTTATTAATGGTTATAACCCTTTCGGTATGAACAGTTTATCTGTGTGGGCATGGATGTTTTTATTTGGACATCTCGTGTGGGCTATCGGGTTTATGTTTCTAATTTCGTGGCGCGGCTACTGGCAAGAGCTCATCGAAACTCTAGCTTGGGCCCACGAACGAACGCCCCTAGCAAACGTGATACGGTGGAGAGATAAGCCAGTTGCCCTTTCGATCGTTCAAGCACGATTGGTCGGATTAGCTCACTTCTCTGTGGGTTATATATTTACTTACGCAGCTTTCCTAATAGCATCTACATCAGGTAAATTTGGCTAATTCTTTTCGTTTGACTGCCAAATTGCCCGTTCCTGTGTCGGCCTCAGACTCATTTTTTTTCCTACATCCGGAACATCGATTATTTAATTGAAGGCATAAATAAATTTTATTTGTCGGAGTTACTGGTGAGTCGCAGTTTCGGCTGCAAGTCTCACTTGTTTCGTAGTAGTGATAAAATTCCGCTTACCAAACCGTCAATTATGGCAAAAAAGAGTCTTATTGAGAAGGAGAAGAATAAAAAGGAATTGGTGATAAAATATCGCGTTATTCGCCAATCTTTGAAACGGCAGATCAGAAATAGTTTGCAGATCCGGGAAAAACTAATTATTTCCGAAAGATTGCAATCTCTACCCCGCAATAGCGCACCTGTTCGTCTCCGTAACCGGTGCTCCCTAACCGGACGACCTAGATCCAACTATCGAGATTTCGGTTTTTCTAGACACGTACCTCGCGAAATGGCACACACCTGCGTATTACCTGGAGTGTCAAAATCGAGTTGGTAAAAGAAACATATTCCCAACCCCTCCCCCACGTTTCCTCAGGGATAAAAATATATATTTCTATCTAACACTTCCAACACTTCAGTTCACTCATTTTCTATCACTTCCGTTTTCTCACCATTCATGTTCAATGTAATTATTCAGGGATGTATAATAATTACATTGAAGGCATCAACTACGCGGGGTAGAGCAGCTTGGTAGCTCGCGAGGCTCATAACCTCGAGGTCACGGGTTCAAATCCCGTCTCCGCAAAGTCAATTGCCAATTATTTATCCGATTACTCGGTAGTTCCCGCCAGAGGCTGTAAGTAATCAGTTTTTCCTTCTTGTTTCACTGACAGTTTTACCGATGGGTCCAGGATCCAGCTAAGTTGGATCCGATCAGCGAAGCAAAAATGCAACTTCCATATTATCTTTCAGTCTAGATTACTCGATGATTATTCGATGATAGGTAAGCCCTTTTAACTCAGCGGTAGAGTAACGCCATGGTAAGGCGTAAGTCGTCGGTTCAAGTCCGACAAGGGGCTGATCGAGTAGTCGTGCAAAATCCGGGTATCCCTAGTCTCGGCTTCGCAAATAAATACCGGGTTTATCTCGGTCTCTCCCACGAGGGGTGGGAGAAAAAGGTTTCTCCCCCAATTGTTTCCCGCCGCAATTTCTTCAAAAATTCTATTGTCACATAGATATTGTGTTATCTCTTGCGGTGGGTGTCGAGAAATCAGTTGGATATAATTTTTCGTACCAGAGACATTTTGGTTATCCTTCTTTTGGGAATCAAATGCAAATTCTTGATACCGATCTCTATCTATATATAAATAGATACATATAAATATCTATCTAGATACATATGTATCTACATCTAGAGTTAGAAGAGAAGATGCGGAGAGAGGGGTGGGGTTTGGGTAGTATTTCTTTTCCACTCTCCTATATTCTGAAAGTGAAGCAGAAGATTTTCAATTACTAAAAAGATTCGATCCCTACGAGTCTATGGCACTCTCGTTTGCCATATCATTCAGTAAGAATGACTGCACCGCCAAGACTTGAAGTGAATACGTAATTACCTCTTTGATTTGGAAATTTCCGACACACTTCTACACCTACTTAGAGATGGGCGGCGATGTGTCGATATCCATCTCCGTCATTTTGGTAGCAAAAACTTTTCGGAGTTTTCTAGAGATTGATGTAAGAATTTTCTAGAGGTTGATGTAAGAGTCGGTACCGCAATATCCTTGAAGTAAAGATAAGTAATAAAGAAGTACGAGTTCCACGTATCCCTATACATAACATGTGCGAACTTTTCATTCTAAGAAATATATTATTTCTCTCCCCGTAAATTATTGGAGACAACCTTTCTTTTTGTTGAGTCAGATTCATTGATGTGTTAAAATGTTTTAACGAAGTCCTGGAAGAAAAGGAGGGCTGACCTACCTCTCGAAAAAATATATGACGTAGCGAAAGAGATCTCCCGAAGACAAGCAAAATTGATAGATCATATTTGGGAGCGGAGAAGAGAAATAATTGGGCAAAGATAACGGAAAGGAAGAAGAAAGATTGAAGGAGAAATAGGAGATAGCAGAAAAGGTAAAAAACCCCTGACAAAATTCTTACGAGTCTACCTTTCGCACGAGAATTTCTGGCATAACGGCTTTTAAATCGACGATTCCAGAATCTAATATTCGAGAAAGAAAAATCTTGAAATGAGAAAAAAAAAAAAGAGAAAGAGATGGGGAACCCAAAAGTGGTTTGAGGAGCTTAGCGAGGGATGGATATGACAATTGCCATTGGAAAATCTTCCAAAGAACCGAAAGATTTATTCGACAGTATGGACGACTGGCTCAGGAGAGATCGGTTTGTATTTGTAGGTTGGTCCGGCCTACTACTTTTTCCTACTGCTTACTTTGCCTTGGGCGGTTGGTTCACGGGTACGACCTTTGTGACTTCGTGGTACACTCACGGATTAGCTAGTTCTTATTTGGAGGGATGCAATTTCTTGACTGCCGCAGTATCTACCCCTGCTAATAGTTTGGCTCACTCTCTGCTTTTGTTGTGGGGTCCTGAAGCGCAGGGGGACTTTACGCGTTGGTGCCAATTAGGGGGTTTATGGACTTTTGTTGCTCTTCATGGCTCCTTCGCCTTGATAGGTTTTATGTTACGTCAATTCGAATTGGCTAGATCCGTGCAACTACGTCCCTATAACGCAATCGCTTTTTCTGCCCCGATTGCGGTTTTTGTCTCCGTATTTTTGATTTACCCCTTGGGACAATCTGGTTGGTTTTTTGCGCCCAGTTTTGGTGTAGCGGCTATTTTTCGATTTATTCTGTTTTTTCAGGGTTTTCATAATTGGACTCTGAATCCATTTCATATGATGGGGGTTGCAGGAGTTCTAGGTGCTGCCCTTCTATGTGCCATTCACGGTGCTACGGTCGAAAATACTTTATTTGAAGACGGCGACGGTGCAAACACATTTAGAGCGTTCAATCCGACTCAGTCTGAAGAGACTTATTCGATGGTAACCGCAAATCGCTTCTGGTCCCAAATATTTGGTGTTGCTTTCTCCAACAAACGGTGGTTACACTTCTTCATGTTATTTGTGCCAGTGACGGGTTTATGGATGAGTGCTATCGGGGTGGTTGGTCTCGCCCTGAATTTACGCGCGTATGACTTTGTCTCCCAAGAAATTCGCGCAGCAGAAGATCCCGAGTTCGAGACTTTTTACACAAAAAATATTTTACTAAACGAAGGTATCCGTGCCTGGATGGCAGCTCAGGATCAGCCTCATGAAAATCTTGTATTCCCCGAGGAGGTTTTACCCCGTGGAAACGCTCTTTAATGGAACCCTCTCGTTGGGTGGTCGCGATCAGGAAACCACAGGTTTTGCTTGGTGGGCAGGGAACGCCAGGTTGATTAATCTGTCTGGTAAATTACTCGGCGCTCATGTGGCTCATGCTGGCCTGATCGTCTTTTGGGCTGGAGCTATGAATCTATTTGAAGTAGCTCACTTCGTATCGGAAAAGCCTATGTATGAGCAGGGACTAATTCTGCTACCCCACCTGGCTACCCTGGGTTGGGGGGTGGGTCCTGGCGGGGAAGTAACAGATACCTTCCCCTACTTTGTCTCCGGAGTGCTCCATTTGATCTCTTCTGCAGTTTTGGGTTTTGGGGGTATCTATCACGCCTTGATTGGCCCCGAAACTCTGGAAGAGTCTTTCCCCTTTTTCGGTTACACTTGGAAAGATAAAAATAAGATGACCACAATTCTTGGTATTCACCTAATATTACTAGGTCTAGGCGCTTTTCTCCTAGTTTTTAAAGCACTCTATTTCGGAGGGTTATACGATACATGGGCACCCGGTGGTGGAGATGTAAGAGAGATTACGAATCTTACCCTAAACCCCAACATTATCTTTGGTTATCTACTGAAATCTCCGTTTGGCGGAGAGGGGTGGATTGCAAGTGTAGATAATCTGGAGGATATTATCGGGGGACATGTGTGGCTGGGATCCATCTGTCTTTTTGGTGGAATTTGGCACATATTGACGAAACCGTTTGCCTGGGCTCGTCGAGCTTTCGTGTGGTCCGGGGAGGCTTATTTATCCTATAGTTTGGGGGCTCTCTCCATATTTGGTTTCACTGCCTGCTGCTTCGTCTGGTTCAACAACACGGCATATCCCAGTGAATTTTATGGTCCCACCGGTCCGGAAGCTTCTCAGGCTCAAGCTTTTACTTTCCTTGTGAGGGACCAACGTCTCGGCGCCAACATAGGTTCTGCACAAGGACCTACTGGTTTGGGTAAATACTTAATGCGTTCTCCCACCGGAGAAATTATTTTTGGGGGCGAAACAATGCGCTTCTGGGATCTTCGTGCTCCTTGGTTAGAACCTCTGAGAGGGCCAAATGGTTTAGATCTCGGTAAGTTGAAAAAAGATATACAGCCATGGCAGGAACGACGATCCGCGGAATATATGACTCATGCACCCTTGGGCTCTTTAAACTCCGTAGGTGGGGTAGCTACCGAAATCAATGCCGTAAACTACGTATCTCCCCGGAGTTGGTTAGCAACTTCTCACTTCGTTCTAGGATTTTTCTTCTTCGTGGGTCATCTCTGGCACGCAGGTAGGGCTCGTGCAGCCGCAGCCGGGTTTGAAAAAGGAATTGACCGTGACACTGAACCCGTTCTTTCCATGACACCCCTTAATTAAGGTGTGGGAAATGCGTCTAGATATTGATGGAGGGAGAAATGTGAAGTTTTTTTCACCTGCTAGCAAGTAAGTAATTAACCCAACGTCATCGCCTAATTCACCACATCTGGAGAAAATCTATCTATCCAACTGGATAGGTAGATTTCGTCTCATCCTTCGGTAATATGCCAGGTAATCTTTCTTTTTTCCATGAGGTGTGGAATAGAAAACGTTTTCTTGGTGATAGCTATAACCACCGCTGCTCTTCTTCGTATGATCTAAATATTAGGAGAGAGAGGGATTCGAACCCTCGATAGCATCTCGGTGCCATGCCAGTTTTCAAGACTGGAGCCTTAAACCGCTCGACCATCTCTCCCAAATAAGCAAATCTTTCCCCGACTTTTAGATGGAAATATGAACTACGTCTTTCAGATGATGGAGTCGGAGACAATTGAGTCGGAAAGGTTTTTGATTCCAAGATCTATCTGTATAGAGATAGATTTTTTCTACCTCCTATTACCAGGACAGATGCAGATTGAAAATATCATTGCGTAGGTGCCAAAGATAAACATCTTAAGTAGCGGGGTTGAGCCAACTTTTCTGCCTCAGACTTAGAAGTGTCCTACGGGATTTGGGAAGTTGATACCATGAAGAGATGTCTGCTCCCTACTAGACGGAAACTTCATAACAGCTCCGCCGGATGGGAATCGGGTGGTACAGACAATCAATTTCTTATGCGGAAGGAATCGGAACTATGACTATCGCTTTCCAATTTGCCTTATTTGCATTAATTGCCACCTCATTTTTACTAGTTGTTGGCGTGCCCGTCGCGTTTGCATCTCCCGGAGGATGGTCTAGCAGCAAAAATATTGTTTTTTCGGGGGCCTCGTTATGGATTGGATTAGTCTTTTCGGTAGGTATACCCAATTCCTTCATTTCTTAGGAGTCCGGTCCGCTGCTGCTTCGGCTCCTCCTCTCGTAACGAGAAGTTACGAGTGGAGACGCCATATGTCAGACGAGATAAACAGATTTGTCCTCGTCACAAATAGGTAGTTACGATACAGAATTTTTTTGAGTCGACTTCGCAGAGGGAGACATTGAATTTGTGGAGGTAGATTTAGCCCTTCATCTATCGGGTATGCATTTATAAATTGAATGCGTTATTCAATTATTAATAAGTAGACGCAATTTGATTCTACTTTAGAATTAAGTAACAGATTGCGCGGATATATTTGAGTGGTAAAATATCTCCTTGCCAAGGAGATGACGCGGGTTCGATTCCCGCTATCCGCCTACCTACTTCCGGGACAGCAAAGAGGTTCGATTCCAAATCGAAAAAAAAAATCTATGAGAATTTCCTCCCAAAAATTCTTAAGTTTTTGGAGATTCGAGTTTTTCGTTCGAAATCTCATGGCGCGATAACGACGGGGTTGTGTCGAGGCTGTCGTTTTAGAAGTAGATGCATATGAAACCACGAAGACCAACTGGGGGGAACGAGAGAAACTACTTGTCAGTGTTTCGCTTCAATAGTATACTCATGAATAATATATTTCACCTGCTCCTAGACGTATCGGAGTAAAGATGGTTTTTTTGCCAGGTCGGAAAAGTATCTTTGTTTGGGACAGGGCGATATAGTCAAGTGGTAAGACGGAGGACTGCAAATCCTTAACTCCCCAGTTCGAGTCTGGGTGTCGCCTGGGAGAAAAAAAAACTGTTGATTGTGGAATCGAATTTCTTTCTACTCACTTGATTGGACAAGGTTTTCCGGGGATTGTTTGTTGCGCCAAAATCGGATACAGGTTGAGTTGCTCTATAGTTTGTTATAGCCTGTCACATCCCATGTAACTCGACACGTCACGCATGGACAACCCCGATTAAGTATACCATTACTTAACCAATTGGAAATAGAGATTGACGATTTTTCCGAAGTGGAAAAACCCAACCGGTAACATTTAAAGAGGATTTGTGGGTCTCTACATACTCGTCATTTGCTACCACCAAGATAGTATCTTGTAGAAACAGATATCTGACATTACATCTCCCAACGCTTCTCAAAATTGAATCTGTATTTGAGTTCAAAGCTTTAGTTATCAGTAAAAATTAGGATCTGCAAAGATAGGAATTATAATTACGGACTTAGTTACTACAGCTTGGGCTGCCTCGACGGTAATTTTTACGTTTTCCCTCTCTCTTGTAGTTTGGGGAAGAAGTGGGTTATGACGTATAGTGTGAGAAGCGGCTAATCGGTTCTTTATTAGCTAGTCGATTCTTCATCAGTCAAATTTAGGGAATACAAAAACACCGCGCGTGGAAATACATATCCATACATTTTACAAAATTCCCTGCGTACAAAATTTCTTCTCGTGATGAGGCAGGAAAACTAGGTAGAAGTAGATATATTGTCCAATCTCGGAGGAGAAGCAATTATTTGAAGAGTTCCAGTGAACCTAAGATAATTGCTTCGACCAGTTGTTTCGAAAGTTCATGCGGTGGGGTATATATTTGTAGGAAAGAACTTCTTTTTATTTTGCTCCGGTACTATTATTTCTATTCCCACTGACAGTTCACTCGACTGTCGGTTCAAGTTGCAGATATCTTGCGACTACATCCTGAGGGAAAATATTTTTTCTTTTCCTCAAGTTTATTACTTAACATGCAGCTAAGTTCACATTTCTGAATATATCACTTCACTCACTTTGAGTTGACATTTTCTATCTGGAGGTGCGGGAATATACCAAATGAAATTTTCAACTCGTCGATATTTGTTGGGGAGAACCCATTTCCTCCGTAGAAAAGAGCAATGACTCGGAAAAATTAGAAATTGATAGATCAGTTATTGATCTATCAATTTTCGACAATTCTATTTGGGAGTAGCAGGCAATACAATATAAGCCAGGCCAGGAAAAACGGAACAAATGGGAGGAAGCAGCGATTGTGATTAACAAAAAGAAACCTAACCAGGAAACGTGGTTAGGGTAATAACGACTTGTCGATGTAATAGTATATAGTTACGCAACTTCATCCGGAAGACTAGTTTTCGTCTTATTACATTTTATGAAGAAGATTGAACCTTTTTTCATCTTTCCTTCCCTAGTTGATCCCATACGCATGTGGGGAATTACTAATAAATCAACTAATCAGATTAGTTGACAATTAATCGTTACTCTGAGCGGCCGTTTGAATGTAGAGAATAAGTAGAAAAGCTGTTGGAATTAGGATAAAAAGTGCGGTGGCTACAAACGCTAGAATATTTACTTCCGTATCGATAGTTCAAATCGTAAATTCGGGAATAGTTTGAAAAGTCTCATTTGAAGACACTCTCAAATTTTGTTATAAACCATCTCTTTCTAGTTAATCGGGTTGACCGAATGAAAAATATTATTGATTAATAAAAAGGCGTTGAAGTCGAATTTTCACTATCGATTATCTAGTATATCACACAACTAGATCCCGGGAATACCCATACCCATATTTCTTATTTTAACAGGGAGTTCACTTCTGCCACTTTCGCTTCAATCAATTGATTAATTGCTACAATTTCTTCTGAGAGGAAGGAATAAATATTGGAAAGTTGTTCGAATAATTAGTTTAATTTGATGTTGCTAAGAAAAATAGTTTTTCAGCTTCCCTAATCCCCCGAGATTGACAACTCGAGGAAAATCACTTAAGCTTATAGCGGGTAATCCGGCCCCCATCGTCTAGAGGCCCAGGACACCTCTCTTTCACAGAGGCGACGGGGATTCGAATTCCCCTGGGGGTATTTGAGTTCCAATAACTTTTTTCTTCTAAATACATGATAGGAAATCTATTCCTACCCCCCCCCTCCCCTCGAGGGAGGATCTCATGCCGACCAAGTAGGCAATAAGTGAATAAAACCTACTAAAATACATCACTCAATCAAGCGATAATTGCAAGCAATGAAACTTTTTTTTTTTCTTTTACTTATGGGTCGATGCCCGAGCGGTTAATGGGGACGGACTGTAAATCCGCTGGCCGCGCCTACGCTGGTTCGAATCCAGCTCGACCCAATTAAATACTCATATACAGAAACGCAAGTTCGAGTACGAAATAGCAAATTTCGGCAGCTAGGTTATATAGGGAAGGGAAAATAACTCCGACCCAACGTGTTTCATCAACTTTCCCGTGTCGGGATTGACGGGTCTCGAACCCGCAACTTCCGCCTTGACAGGGCGGTGCTCTAACCGATTGAACTACAATCCCAGGAGTTGACCTAGTTGGAGTGTACGTAGCAATTGCCCCGGAGTCAATTATTCGTAATAAACTTACGGTCCGAAATATTGGGGGTATAGTTAGGGAAATCTTGTCTCATTGGGAAATCTTGTTTCTGATTCCGCGGGTTAAGAATCGGTTAACCATCGAAAAATCAGAGGACCAAATAAATCTACTTCCGAAAAGCGTTGGTAACAAATCTCCCCAAGGGTAAGGTCTCTTCTTTAATATTTACTATTTATGTCTCCCTAAATAGCTTTTTGCATTTTCACATTAGAATTAAGAATATCGAAATGAGTAGTGCAAAAATTCTCGGAAGACATCCGCTTGTTCTTTCTCCAAGCTTTAGCTTTCCTTGGTAATCGAAGTTGCTGACGTGATATAATTACGAAATACTGCCGGTTCATCCCTAAATATCCCTCATCTGCGCGTTGATTGCTCCTTAACTTCTGGATACACAAGTAGTTTCAGCAAATAAATTCGTCACGGAGTTGCAATTTCAGTCCAAGTTGGTAAAATCTGATCTGGATTTTGCTTAAATTCTTATTTTTCAGCTCATCAAAAAGATTTATTTCTTAGTGCAAAAATTTTCATCGAAATATATGGAGAAAATCTTCTGCGGTTTGCTACTTAACGCCATGAAGTGGCAAATATATAGTTGTCTCCATCATATATATATACATCTCCCTAAAAACACGGAAAAGGGGAGGGAATTGCAAATCATATTATTACAAGCAGTTTCTTGAAAGAGGGAAGCAAAAGTACGAAAACGTAATTTGCAAAATCTTATTCGTGGATAGGATTAGATGTATAACCTCGTCAGGAGGAGATGAAGGTATGCCTGTATTACCAGAACTTGCACGAATTCAATTCGAAGGATTTAGTCGTTTCATTCGTGGAAGATTGCTTGAGGAACTCGAGAATTTCCCAAAAATTGAAGATGCAGATAAGGAAGTCGAATTCTCATTTATTGGTAATCGATACCAATTAGCAGAACCTTCAGTCGAAGACAGAGATGCCGCGTATCAATGTATTACATATTCCGCTGATCCATATGTACCAGTTTAATTGATTTGGAACGAAAATCGAGTAGTACAGGAGGAAGATGTACGGCTCGGGTCTATTCCTTGGATGAATTCTAGAGGAACATTCATTATTAACGGAATCGCCAGAGTTTTGGTCAATCAAATATTAAGGAGTCCCGGTATTTACTACAATCGAGAGTCGGATCAAAAAGGAATTCCCGCGTATACTAGCACCGTAACTTCGGATCGGGGAGGGAGATTTAAACCGGAGATGGACAAGAAGGATAGAATTTGGGTTCGTATTAGCAAGAAAAGAAAAATATCCATTCTAATTTTACTAGTATCTATGGGGTTAGGCAAAAAAGATATTCTACAACACGCCCGTCATCCCAAGATTTCTCTAAATATGTTGAAGAAGCAAAAAGAAATTATTGAATCACCAGAGGATGCCATAGCAGAGCTTTACAAACACCCATACTCCGCCGCAGACGCAAATGTATCATTTTCAGAATCCATATTCAGGGAATTATAAAAAAGATTCTTTCAGCATAGATGCGAATTGGGACGAATTGGCCGACGAAACCCAAACATAAAGCTAACCCTTGATGTACCCGAAACAGAATATTTTTTGCTTCCCCAAGACATATTAGCAGCCGCCGATCACTCGGTAGAAATAAGCTACGGAAGGGGCAAACTCGACGATATAGATCACTTGAAAAATCGACGTGTCCGATCTGTAGCAGATTTGCTTCAGGAACAATTGAAACTAGCTCCAAATCGTTTGGAGAATTCGATTCGATAAAATTTATCTAGATCCGTCAGACGTAAACGCCCAATAACTCCCCGAGGGTTGGTGACGCCTGCACCAGTAATAGCAACTTTCAAAGAGTTTTCTGGTTCACACCCTCTCTCCCAATTTTTGGACCAAACAAATCCATTATCAGAGATGGTTCATAAACGAAGATTAAGCTCTGTAGGTCCCGGTGGATTAACACGTCGGACCGCCAGTTTTCAAGCTAGAGATATTCATTTTAGTCATTACGGTCGCATCTGCCCAATTGAAACATCAGAAGGCATGAACGCTGGCCTGATTTCCTCGCTAGCTATTCAGGCAAGAGTTAGCAATTCGGGATCCTTGCGGAGCCCTTACCTTGGAATGTCGGATTCGTCTGGGGAGGAGCAGTTAGTCGATTTATCACCCGCTGAAGATGATTATTACCGAATAGCAACTGAGAATTTGTTACTACCCGAGTGGAGAGCTTCGGATAGGGAACTTATACCAGTTCGATACCAACAGGAATTTCTCAGCGTTCTCTGGGAACAAGTTGATTTCCGAAGTATTCATCCTCTACATCATTTTTCCATTGGAGCTTCTCCCATTCCATTCATTGAGCATAATGATGCAAACCGCGCCTTGATGGGTTCCACCATGCAACGTCAAGCGGTTCCGCTTGTTGAGACCGAGAGGTGCATTGTAGGAACTGGGTTAGAGAGTCAAGTAGCTTCGGATTCAGGAGGTGTAGCCATATCCGTACGGGTGGGAAAAATCCAATATATAGATGGTAATAGAATTGAGCTATCTCTTATCCGCGAGGCGAAAAGCGACGAATCGCATCTGCCTAGTAGAAGTAGTGAATTCAAAATATATGAGCGTTCCAACAACAACACCTGTATGCACCAAAAACCCGCAGTTTCGATGGGGGAACTGTTGAGAAGCGGGGAAATCGTGGCGGATGGGGCAGGAACTGCTAGGGGGGAACCAGCTCTGGGTAAAAATATCTTAGTAGCCTACATGCCGTGGGAAGGATACAACTTCGAAGATGCAGTGTTGATTAGTGAACGCCTGATATACGAAGATATTTTCACATCTTTTCATATTGAAAGACATGAGGTTGAAATTTGTGCAACAAATCAAGGACCCGAACGGGTTACCAACCAAATACCTCAATTGGATAGTCACGTACTTCGACATCTCGACGATGATGGGCTTGTAGAATTGGGATCTTGGGTAGAGGCCGGAGACGTTTCGGTGGGTAAGCTAACTCCCCAAGAAGGTGCAAGTTCATCACGTGTTCCAGAAGGGAGATTGTTACAAGCCATTTTCGGTATACAATTGGTTAACGCAAGAGAGAGTTGTCTAAAAGTACCTATTGGTGGAGGAGGTCGAGTCACTGATGTCAGGTGGGTCTATCCCGAAGACGATACCACGAATGATTTGGAAGTAATTCATATATATGTATTACAGAGACGTAAGATACAAGTGGGTGACAAAATAGCCGGTAGACATGGAAATAAGGGTATTGTGTCAAAAATATTACCCAGACAAGATATGCCTTACCTGCAAGATGGTACGCCGGTTGATATGATACTAAGTCCCTTGGGAGTACCTTCGCGAATGAATGTGGGACAGATTTTCGAATGCTTACTGGGGTTAGCCGGGGAGTTTTCAAAAACTCATTACCGTATAGTACCCTTCGACGAAAGATATGAACGGGAAGCTTCCAGAAAACTAGTATTTGCAGAACCCCACGAAGCAGGTGCGAGGACCAATAATCCGTGGTTATTCGAGCCCAACCATCCCGGAAAAAGTCGACTGATCGATGGACGAACGGGTGATCCTTTTGGACAACCTATTACAACAGGGAAAGCCTATATAATGAAACTTATTCATCAGGTCGATGATAAAATTCATGCACGATCTAGTGGTCCCTATGCCCTTGTTACGCAGCAACCTCTCAAGGGTAAATCGAGACGGGGGGGACAACGAATTGGAGAAATGGAAGTTTGGGCTTTGGAGGGTTTTGGCGTGTCCCATACGTTGCAGGAAATGCTTACAACTAAATCAGATCATATTCAGGCTCGTTACAAGGTACCTGGTGCAATTACGACTGGAAGACCCGTTAACAAACCCAAAACAGTTCCAGAGTCTTTCCGATTGCTAGTTCGAGAGTTACGACGTATGGGTCTAAATTTGGAACGCAATTTCATACTTGAAAAAGATTTGGGAAGGGAAGTTGAAAACATCTGATATTTTATCGAAATTCCTTTTGCGAAAATTTAATCAAAACTTTACTATGATTCATCGAACTAATTATCGACAACTTCGGATTGGACTGGCTTCTCCCGAACAGATTCGCAGTTGGGCCGAGAGGGAGTTACCTAATGGAGATGTCGTCGGGCAAGTCGATTAACCTTACACGTTGCATCACAAAACTCACAAACCAGAGAGAGATGGGTCATTTTGCGAAAGGATATTTGGGCCTATAAAAAGTGGAGTCTGTGCTTGTGGAAACTACCGATCTGTCAGTAGCGAAGAGAATTATTCCAGATTTTGCAAGCATTGCGGGGTCGAGTTTACTGACTCCCGAGTTCGAAGATATCGAATGGGATACGTTAAACTCGCGTGTCCGGTAACCCACGTATGGTTTCTGAAACGAATTCCTAGTTATGTTGCAAATCCACTTGCCAAACCTCTCAAGGAATTGGAAAGCCCAGTATATTGCGATGCGTGACTCGATTTTATGTGTCTATCATCACAGATTTGAGACAATCTGTCATTCCATATAAGAATGGGGAGGCCTCTAACCGACGCGCCCCTCGACCCAAATGAGGGGTACCGTGTAACTCGGGAGGAAAGAGAATATCTATTCCGTACAAACTGAGGAATCCCCCCCATGGTTAGTTTTTGGTAAAAAGATAAAGAACCCACTTATTAGGCCTCGTGATAGAATGAGGAAATAGTTGTTGGTTCCGTTGTTAAAAGGATTGAGAAAGAATCTAAATATGGTTATGGGAAGCTAATCATCGCATATACTTCCCGAATCAATTGGTAGCCATCGAGGTAGAGTGGAAACCCAAAGGGGGGAAGTGATCACATTAGGAACAAGGAAAAAAATTTCCGACTTAGGATGAATAGGATGAAAGAAACTACTTTTTTCTCTCCCTGCAGGATCATCCGAAATAGGATAATCAAGACTACTCGAGAAAGACGATTTGGAACTCGAGTAATGAACAACTACTTTGCTTATAATGGGGTCGAAGTCTTATTGTGTCTCGAAACCATTTGATTAGCGAAGTTATAATTTTGGTAATAGTTATTTGAGCCGGATGAGAGGAAACGCTCGTGTCCGATTCTGGGGGGGGGATCAGCCAACCTATCCCAATCTCTTTCTAGCTAGGCCCGTGGCCGAGCGGCCCACCATATTGAGACTGCGAGGTCTGTTCAATTACGAGGACCAATCTTGGAGAAACATACTTCCCATTTTCCTTTCCACCCGAAATTACGAAACGCTCCAAAGAAACGAAATCGCTACTGGGGGAGACGCCATTAAAAAAGGATTAGCTAGCTTAGATTCGCAAAGTTTTTTGGATCGCGCGTATTTGGAGTGGCAGGCATCAGCAAGACAGAAACCAGTTGGAATTGAATGGGAAGATCGAACAATTCAAAGAAGGAAAGATCTTTTGATCAGACGAATTAAATTAGCCAAGGACTTCTTATGGACGAATCTGAAACCTGAATGGATGGTTTTGGATTTCATACCGGTTCTTCCCCCCGAATTGAGACCAATAGTCGAATTGTATGAAGGCGAATTGGTTACTTCTGATCTCAATGAACTTTATAGGAAGATTATTTACCGAAATAATACTCTTACTGAATTCCTATCGGGTAGTGAATTTACACCAGAAGGATTAATTGTTTGCCAAAAGAGACTTGTTCAGGAAGCTGTAGATGCTCCTGTCGGTAGTGGTATACGCGGGCAACCAACGAGGGACATCCACAATAGACCCTACAAATCATTTTCAGAGGTTATTGAGGGTAAAGAGGGTCGATTTCGCGAGAATTTGCTCGGCAAGCGGGTTGATTACTCAGGTCGTTCCGTGATTGTTGTGGGTCCATCTCTTTCATTACACCAATGTGGATTACCTCGAGAAATGTCAATTGAACCTTTCCAAGCCTTTGTAATTCGTAACTCGATCGGACGACACCTAGCTTGTAATTTACGAGCTGCCAAGTGCATGATACGAAAGAGAGACCCCGTAATATGGGAAGTTCTTCAGGAAGTTATGCGAGGCCATCCTGTACTGCTGAATCGGGCACCTACTTTGCACAGGTTGGGCATACAGGCGTTTCAGCCCATTTTGATAGAAGGACGCGCGATTCGTCTGCATCCATTGGTTTGTGGGGGGTCTAACGCAGATCTTGATGGGGATCAGATGGCCGTTCATGTCCCCTTATCTATCGAAGCTCAGATTGAAGCTCGTCTCTTGATGTTTTCACATCTCAATCTATTATCCCCTGCTACAGGGGATCCCGTATCTGTGCCGAGTCAGGATATGCTTCTTGGTCTTTATGCACTAACAATTGAAAATAGGCAAGGAATTTATCTAAATAGACATCCTGTTTGCATAGACGGGGCTGACGTATATTCCACCAAAATACCTCACTTTGGCAGTTATTGCGACTTACTACGGGCCAGGGAATCAAGACAAGTCGATTTACCCAATCTCGCATGGCTTCAATGGAAAATCGATCTGCAAATTATTAGTTCGAAAATCCGTGAATTACCTTTCGAATCTCAATATGAATCTTTAGGAACTTCCTTTCACTTCTGCGAGAATTATCGGATTAGAAAATGTAGAGACGGATCTATCTCAAGTATGTATGTACTTACAACGGCCGGCCGCATTTTATTCAATCAACAATTGAAGGAAGCAATGCAAGGTATGTCAAAAAATTCCATACACCACCTCGTCTAAAATGGGTGGTCGACACTAGCTAGGTTTAGGAGTAGTAGTGATTAGTAATGAGGAATGAAAAAGCTTTTTCCCACAGTCAGTAGGTGAGTAAATGAATCAGTTTCATTCGATTCATCAGCTAATAAAAGAAAGGTTACTAAATACTGCGGAGTAATGTATATACAATGTATATAGGAAGTTGAGGTTTCTAGAATGACGGATCGAAATGAATTACCTTTCTGCAATAAGACGATGGATAGGATTTCAATGAAGCGGCTCATTGGCAAGTTAGTCATTTGTTTTGGAATCGCGTCTACGACAAATATTTTGGATCAAGTTAAGGTTCTGGGTTTTCAGCAAGCTACGGAAGCATCTATATCATTGGGTATTGACGACCTCTCAGCAGTACCAACCAGAGGTTGGCTTGTACGAGACGCGGAGAAGTAAGGTTACGTCTCAGAGCAGCATTACCGCTGCGGGAGTTTGCATGCTATAGAAAAGTTACGTCAATCGATTGAAGCCTGGTATGCCACAAGTGAATGTTCGAAACGAGAAATGAATCCAAGTTTCAAGATGATCGACCCTTTGAATCCAGTTCACATGATGTCTTTTTCGGGAGCCCGAGGGACTATCTCCCAAGTCCACCAATTGCTTGGCATGAGAGGATTAATGTCGGATCCCCGAGGTCAAGTCATTGACCTACCCATCCGAAGAAATCTGCGCGAAGGCTTATCTCTGACAGAATATATCATTTCCTGCTACGGTGCTCGCAAAGGGGTCGTGGATACCGCCGTGCGAACCTCAGACGCTGGATACCTAACACGTAGACCTGTTGAAGTTGTTCAACACATTGCTGTACGTAAGAAAGATTGTGAAACTGCTAGAAGTATCGCTTTCTCAAATATTGTTGAACAAAGACAAGGATTTATTGGAACGATATCGCATCAAGGATTGGTTGGACGTGTGTTGGCAGATCATGTCTATTGGGATACCAGATGTGTTGCCACCCGTAACCAAGACATCAATGACGGACTAGCTAATAACTTAATAGCGTCGTCGCAGCCAATACATGTAAGATCTCCCCTGACATGCAAAAGTATTTTCTGGATTTGTCAGTTGCGTTACGGTTGGAGTCTTGCTCATTACGACTTAGTAGAATTGGGCGAAGCCGTTGGTATCATTGCGGGTCAATCAATTGGAGAACCGGGAACTCAATTGACGTTAAGAACTTTTCATACGGGCGGGGTATTTACAGGGGATATTGCGGAGTACGTACGAATTCCATTCAATGGACTTATTAACTTCGACGAAAAATTAGTCCATCCAACGCGTACGAGGCACGGGCATCCTGCTTGGATGTGCCAAAATGATCTACCTATTCTTATCGATAATTACGGTGACACACACAAATCTGTCATCCCAGCCCAGAGTCTGCTTATGATTCGAAATGGTCAATATGTTGAATCACAACAAATCATCGCAGAAGTAAGAGCCAAAGAATTTCCTCCCAAGGAACGTATTCGAAAACCTATTTATTCAAATTCGAGAGGGGAAATTCACTGGAGTAAATTTGTTTGGCACGTTCGCGATTCCATCTGCAATAATGCCCGTCTTGTACGAGAGGCAAGTCATATATGGATTCTTTCAGGATCTTCTAGTTATTCTGACAGGAACTCCTTTTCCCATAAAGATCGAGATAGAGTCGGCATCGAACCCCATTCTATCGGAGAAATACGCAGTCACTCGGAAAAGATTGTTGAGACAGAAGCCGGTGCCAGCAACTGCGTGGGTGTTCAAAAAGGGATTCAAGAATTTGGAGCCGATCCAAAGTGTTTTTCAAATTGGTCAAAACGCCCAAAATCCAACTACATCCTCTCGAATATCGGAGTGGAACGAGCCCATCTGGGAAAGTCGGTTTCCTTGTTGCTGGAACGACCTCGAAGAAATCTCAACGGGTTAGATCTCGTAAGTATCAATGTTCAATTAAACAATGTTTTGGATGATGGTAAAATCTTCGCTACTTACGAAGACTCCGAGTATCGAACTGATGTTTTGGGGGTAATTAAATATGGCACTATAAAAATTGAACCCGTGATTTGGAAGAGACTACATTTTGACAGTGAGGTGAAGGAAAAAAGTTCTTATTCGTGGTACAGAATAGTTAAACTAGGAAATTTTTTCTCGATTCCCGAAAAGGTTTACCTTACGCACGAACCCTTGTCGTCCATTTCGATACTAGATGATGCTACTGTCAAAGAAGGCGCGCGGATAACCAACGATGTGGCTGCCAAAGCAAGTGGATTGATTCGAGTGGAAGAAACATCGGCAAATGCTACTGCGCCAAGAATTCTAGCTGGATATATTTGCAATCCGAGAAAGCAAACTAATTTATCCAGGCGAGATCATACGTTGGTGGCGCCAGACAATATGATTTTTGATGAGATTGAAGTCAAAAATTGGGTTTACCTACAACCGTTTCCATTTCGCGGAAAAAGAAAAACCTCCGTCCTATTGACACCAGTCGCCCAGTACAATGTATCCGACGATTCACTGGCACAAGTACCATTTTGCTTGGATAAACCGAAGACGCAGAGACGCGCGGAAGCCGAGACTCTTTCATTCATTTGCTGTAGAAATGGTGAAAGAATTGAAATAATTAACCAGGCGGCTATTCAATTAGTTCGAACTTGTCTAATCATTGAATGGCAAAGATATCTGCACGAAACTCTTCCTGCAAAAAGAAACTATTTATCCCTCATTAGTGTGAAAGTAAGTCATTTGCTAAATACCCTCCTTCAGGTAAATCCGATGGCGTCTCCCCCTACACGGAGGGGAGTCGGGGTCAATCAGGTTTCCCAAGAATCAATGCCTCCCGGCAAACCATCTACTGCTCAAATTGATCACTCTAACAGTGTCCACGAATCCGTCGTCAGCTGCCAAAGTATTACTCATCTGGCTCCGAAATCAGATGCATCATTCCTGATTTTACCGCCGCTCAATCTGTCTCGCGATGGTTCATTTGCTGATTCAAGCAGGAGCGGTTACGAAGGGGAAATTGGGGAATACTTTCATACATCGAAATCGGACAGAAATGGCTTTGCCTGCATTAGCGAGAATGGAAAAGATATCTCATTGCGTTCTGAATATAAATCTATTTCAAAAGCTTTTGTAAATCCAAATGTTGAGGGGGAATTTATTAAAATCAGAAGAGCGAGTTTCAATCTCGGCCGGGGAAAGGTTGAGCAGATAGGTATAGTGGGAACTTCACGGCCTATTTCTTACTCTCCCAACCATTTCTCATTTGGTGAAAAAGCTTCTTCTAGTAAAAAGCGTTTTTTCAATTATTCAACAGATAAATTGGGACATCAAAATTTTTATCTGATTGATGAAAACAAATTACTACTAAAATGCCCTATAAAACCACTTCTAAAAAAAAGTTTATTCGACCAACCTATTTCTTTGCCGCTGGAAGTGTTTAGTCGAGAAATCATGTTAATCAGTTTGGGACTACCGATCAGTGAAAGTCGATATCTACATAAAGATCGTGCATGTCTCAAATCCGGTCAAGTCTTAGCCATTCATCAAAATTATTCACTCGTAAGAACAGGTAAAACCCTTTTGGTGACCCGGGGGGCAATTCCGCATAAGATTTCTGGGGATATTACCGAGGAAGGAGATACATTAATAACATTGCCGTACGATAGGTTGAAATCTGGAGACATTACTCAAGGTCTCCCAAAGGTTGAGCAGCTTCTGGAGTCCCGTTCTATCGCTTCGATTCCAGCAGGAATCAGAGATCTCTTTGGGAGGTGGTGTCGAAGTATTACCAAATTAATTGGAAATCCCTGGAGTCACTTGCTAAGTGCTGGGAGAAGTATGGAGCATTGCCAACTAGTTCTAATCGATCAAATTCGAAAAGTTTATGAGTCCCAAGGAGTACAGATATGCGACAAGCATCTAGAAATTATTGTCTGCCAATTGACGTCGAGGGTTGTAGCATCCGAAGATGGGGTAACTAACGTATTTCTTCCCGGGGAGCTTGTTGAATTGTCACAAGCAGAACGTATGAATCGCGTGCTAAGGAGATCTATTTCTTACGAGCCTATTGCATTGGGGATGACAAAGGCTTCCCTCAACACTACTAGTTTTCCGGCGGAAGCGAGTTTTCAGGAAACTACTCGGGTATTGGCTAAAGCTGCTCTTCGCGGCCGAATCGACTGGCTGAAGGGTTTGAAAGAAAATGTTGTTCTTGGCGACGCCGTTCCTGTCGGAACGGGTAGTCAGGAAATTGCTTGTCAATTAAAAGTGAATAAAGAAAAAGACTTTTATTTGGCGAATAGGGGTAGTAATAACGCAAGATGGGAGACCGTAAGTAGTCTACGCGGTTACCACAAAAAGCGAGATTTCGATCCCAGTTTAGTTATTCATAAAGAATTGAGCCGATCTTTTCCTTGTTTCCATCTCGAACTATAATGGGAAAATTTGGTAGTAGATGAATTTTTTGTGCATTCCGAGCCGCACAATAGATAACTGGATTGTAGTAATTTATTAAATTTAGTTAAAATGAAATGAATTTACATTTCATTTCATAAATGAGGGGAAGATGCAACAGAAAAATTGGAATATCGACTTAGAAGGAATGATGGCGGCAGGAATTCACTTCGGGCATCAAACTCAGAGATGGAATCCCAAAATGTCTCCTTATATATTTACGGAACGTAGGGGTATTCATATTCTAGACCTAACTCAGACTGCTCGTCTCCCATCTGAAGCTTGTGACTCGGTATTCGATGCAGCAGCGGAAGGAAAAGAGTTCCCGATAGTGGGGACGAAGCATCAAGTAACTGATTTGGTAGCATCGGCTGCAATGATATCTCGATGTCATTACGTAAACGAAAAATGGTTAGGTGGTACGTTAACAAATTGGGTTACTACGGAGACACGTCTCCGCAAGTTTCAATACTTACAAACTGAAGAAGATAGAGGGGGATTCAATCGACTCCCGAAACAGGAGGCCGCGATTTTGAGGGGATAATTGTTTAGATTAAAAAGATGTTTAGGTGGAATTCAATATATGTCAGATTCACCCGATATTGCGATAACTACCGATCAACATGAATAATCTACCGCTCTCAGAGAATGCAGTATTTTGGGTATTCCCACAATCTGTATCGTCGATACAGATTGCGATCCGGATCTCGTAGATGTTCCAATTCCTGGTAATGATGATGCTAGATCCTCGATCCGATGGATATTGGATAAACCAGCATTGGCTATTCGCGAGGGCCGTTCAAACGTAGAGGTCCTGGCGGTAACTTAATGGGCGGAGAGGCTGTTAGCTACACACCAGCACTACCTCGACGAGCTGCGACGAAATGGTGGGAGACAGTTAAGGAGATTAGGCGATTTGGTAGATTGTAGATTTTGATGGAAAAGGAACTTGCCTTTTCTTTCTCGAAAAAAATTTATGTAATGAAAAATATTTCATAGAATTTCGCTCTTCATCGGGAGGGGGGGTATTACGCAAATTGAACAGTTGCAAATTGGTAAGATTGAGAATCTGCATCAAGTATCGAGCGTAGAAGTAGGTTAACACTTTTATTGGCAAATAGGAAATTTTCAGGTTCATGCACAGGTTCTTATAACTTCTCGGGTTGTTATCGCCATATTGCTATCTCTACCTGCTGCGACAGCCAGAAATTTGCAGTCGATACCGACTGGTACGCAAAATTTTATTGAGTATGTTCTTGAATCTATTCGAGATTCGACGAGAACCCAGATGGGAGAGGAGGAATATCGCCCCTGGATCCCATTTATTGGGACGATGTTTCTATTTATTTTCGTTTCCAACTGGTCAGGTGCTTTGTTTCCTTGGCGAGTCATTCAGTTACCTCATGGAGAGTTAGCTGCACCTACAAACGATATTAACACCACCGTCGCACTAGCTTTGCTTACATCAGTAGCCCATTTCTATGCGGGTTTGCACAAGAGGGGTTTTAGCTACTCCGGGAAATACATCCAGCCAACTCCGATACTACTACCTATAAATATTTTGGAAGATTCCACCAAACCCCTATCACTTAGTTTCCGATTGTTCGGAAACATTTTGGCTGACGAGTTGGTAGTAGCTGTTCTCGTCTCCCTAGTACCCTTAATCGTCCCCGTACCTACGATGCTTCTGGGATTGTTCACAAGTGCCATACAGGCTTTAATTTTCGCCACTTTAGCTGCAGCTTATATCGGGGAATCCATGGAAGGTCATCACTGATGGTGTGAAACAGCACTCTAATTTAGTTACAGAATATTTTTTTGAGTAAGATTCAGCGAGTTGCTGTAGTGAAAAAAGGCCGTTTATGTGATATTATGATACTACAGTACGAAACCCGCGTCTCTCCTATTTCTCGCCATTTTAAGCAACCCCGAAAGGAGCTGACCCACCCCCCACACCCCCCCACACAAATATACACACAAATTGGACCAAACTCTGGTATCGAATAGGGAAGGGGAGAGTTAGGTAAAAGAAATAAGAAGTAGTGACTGTTAACGCCGAGCTCAAATGCTTCATTAAGATGCTGCATGGGGGGGGGGGTGGAAATATACGATATCTATATCGCTTCTACGACTTCCAATCGAGCCAGTGATGCTAGATTTCATCTGTATCTCGCGATATCTCAAATGAAATTATCGGACCTTACTGCTACCTTAGATGGGATAGACGTGGTTTGAGAGGTAATTGTTACTAACATTGAATACTCAAAATCCTCCGATCCAATTAGGTCATTCGTGTCAGTCGGAAAATCAACGTCTAACTGGAAATGAACTAGATGCTTCTTTTCTTAAACATTGTTTCCAGTCGGACATTCGTCAAGTATGCGGGCGGGTGTTGGGCCACAGTCCCGACTAGATGTGGAATTAATTTCTCAATTTTTATTTATTAAAGAATCTTCGTCAAATCAGATTTCATTGATACTTGGCGGAATAAGAAGAATTGACTTTCATAGATGAAATAGGAGGAGACTAATACGAACCCATTAATTTCTGCCGCTTCCGTTATCGCCGCCGGGTTAGCTGTAGGCCTTGCCTCAATCGGACCCGGTGTTGGTCAAGGCACTGCTGCGGGTCAGGCGGTCGAGGGTATAGCAAGACAGCCGGAAGCAGAAGGTAAGATACGAGGCACTTTATTGTTGAGTTCGGCTTTCATGGAAGCTTTGACAATTTATGGATCAGTTGTAGCTCCAGCCCCGTCATTTGCAAATCCGCCTGTCTAAGCTGTCTCCAATAACAAAAATTCTAATTCGACATATTGACCACTCTCCCCCCTCCTTCTTTCTTTTCTTACGTCTCCAAACCAAATTAGTCCTAAATCAACGGCGAAATGCTAAATTTATTTCCCTTCTTTTCTTTGGGGGGCTTGGAGAGGGGGGAAGTCACCTACTTATTCTCTTTGGCCAAGCCCCTGACCCGCTTCTCCATTTTTTGCTTCCTATTGGATAGAAATCTTCCAGTTAATTAGATATATATAAATCACATCTTGTTGCCGAAGTGGATAACTCGGAAGAAGAATCGCATCTCTTCTATGATTTTCTACCTCTCCTGTAATTTACCAACTTTTACTAGGCCGGATCAGAAGTTGCCCAAATTTTGCAAAACCTTCAAGGAGGGAAAGAAATACGAGAAGTATAAGTGAGATCGTCGCTCCCTCGAGTTATTGGGTTCCCGCTGGAAGTATTGGTTTAAATACTAATATATTCGAGATAAACCTGATTAACTTAATTCTGGTATTAGGTATATTGCTTTATTACGGAAAGGGGGTGTGTGCGAGTCGTATCTCTAAGTGGGATAGCTGATTTTTCAGTTGCACCTGAATTAATGAACTAATTGGGCGAAAAGAGAGAAGGTGCAAAACCCCGACGAATTACCTGCAAATAAATGTTATGCAAGAACCAAAGCATTTCGCACAATCGGTGAAACCCCCATTCTCACCGACCAATTCTCGGGACTTCGTCAATATGGTTAAAGCTGAATAGCTTGAAGTCTTAGCAAATTTGGGGTTTCCTTTCCCCTGTCGCATAACTCAAGTCGCAGTCGAGAATGCATAACTCGTTACATGATGCTCGTAGTGGGAATGCTTCAACTCCTTCCACCAATTCTCTGTGTAGGTATAGATATACAGATATGAATAGATTCCGGAGTTGACTTCTTTTGATCTAGCTCAATTTGCTGAATGGACAACCCATCCAAGACGAATACCACTTGGAGGAAGCGGCTTCCAAATAATTTGAATAATTTTCTGGGAGAGCTACCAATTCTTTATTCTTCCAACGATTAGTCATTCTCTCCGAACTCATTCGGGGTAAACCCTACCAGTCAAGGCGGAAAGAGGGAAGGAAAGAGGGAAGCAGGCCCGTGTAGGATTGCCTGTTAGATTTCCTAACTTAACCCATTGTAAAAAACGGGCGGGAAAGCCGGATGGATTGAAAGATCCATGTCCGGTTTGGGAAGAGATCATTAGTCTTCGAAAATTGAAGATTTAAAATCTACTTTCATTGATCAATCTTTTGGAAAATCGTGAGAGGACAATTTCGAACACCATTCGGGATGCAGAGGAGCGCCATACGGAAGCGATTGAAAAACTTCGGAGGGCTCGTATTCGACTGCAGCAAGCGGAAGTGAAAGCAGATGAAATTCGCGTCAGTGGCCTTACGCAGATGGATAGGGAACGGCGAGATCTCGTCGATGCAGCTGACGATGATTTGAGAGGACTTGAAGATAGCAAAAATTATGCAATTCGTTTTGAGAAGCAACGAGCAATTGAACAAGTTCGGCAGCAAGTTTCTCGACTAGCGTCCGAGAGGGCTTTGGAAAGTTTGAACAGTCGTCTAACTAATGAGTTACATCTGCGAATGATTGATTACCACATCGGCCTGCTCAGAGCTATGGTTAACAAATCTGCTTAATTGCAACTTTCAGACCCTACTTCATCATGAAAAAGGTTTCATTTTTACCTCTCCTTCTCGCAGTAACACTTTTCGACAAAAATGGTAATAAACATCCAACCTGACGAAATTAGCAGCATCATTCGCAAGCAAATTGAAGGGTATGTCCCAGAAATGAAGGTTGTTAACATCGGCACCGTACTTTAAGTGGGAGACGGAATCGCTCGCATTTATGGACTCGACGAAGTAATGGCTGGCGAATTGGTGGAATCTGAAGACGGTACAGTTGGCATTGCTTCGAATCCGGAATCTGATAATGTTGGGGCTGTACCGACGGGCGATGGTGTAACTATACAAGAAGGAGGCTCCGTACGAGCAACGGGGAAGATCGCCCAAATACCAGTCAGTGAATCATTTCTAGGACGTGTCGTAAATGCCTTGGCCCAACCTATTGATGGGAAAGGTCAAATCCCAGCTTCTGAATTCAGACCGATAGAATCTCCCGCTCCGGGGATTATTTCAAGACGCTCCGTGTACGAACCCTTACAAACAGGTCTAATTGCTATCGATTCAATGATTCCTATTGGTCGTGGTCAACGGGAATTAATTATTGGAGATAGACAGACTGGCAAAACGGCAGTAGCTACAGATACAATTCCGAACCAAAAGGGTCAAAATGTTATATGTGTATACGTAGCTATTGGTCAGAAAGCTTCTTCCGTGGCTCAGGTAGTCGACACCTTTCGAGATCGTGGCGCCATGGAATACACCATCGTAGTCTCGGAAACTGCAAATTCCCCAGCCACTCCGCAATACCTCGCCCCTTACACAGGAGCAGCTCTAGCCGAATACTTTATGTATCGCAAGCAGCATACCCTGATTATCTATGACGACCTATCCAAACAAGCTCAGGCTTACCGACAGATGTCTCTGCTACTGAGGAGACCGCCCGGACGGGAAGCTTATCCGGGAGATGTTTTTTATTTACATTCTCGTCTTTTGGAGAGGGCGGCTAAGTTGAGTCCCCAATTAGGGGAAGGCAGTATGACTGCTTTACCCATCGTTGAGACACAAGCTGGAGATGTCTCGGCTTATATCCCCACCAATGTTATTTCTATTACCGATGGATAAACATTTCTATCAGCAGATCTATTTAATGCCGGGATTCGTCCGGCAATTAATGTTGGTATTTCCGTATCTAGGGTAGGCTCGGCGGCTCAAATCAAAGCTATGAAACAAGTAGCCGGCAAATTGAAATTGGAATTGGCGCAATCTGCAGAATTAGAAGCTTTCGCTCAATTTGCTTCCGACCTCGATAAAACTACTCAAAATCAATTAGCTAGAGGACAGCGATTGCGCGAGCTTCTTAAACAATCTCAGTCAGCCCCATTATCGGTGGAGGAACAAGTAGCTACCATTTACGCCGGAGTTAACGGATATTTAGATGTATCAGATGTTGAACAGGTAAAACGATTCTTGGTTCAACTACGCGAGTATGTAACAACTAACAAACCTAGTTTTGGTGAAATTATTCGTTCCACAAAGGTGTTTACTGAACAAGCGGAAGCTATTTTGAAAGAAGCAATTGAGGAGTCAACGGAACTTTTTTTACTCCAAGAAAAATGATTGATTAAGCTACATATTGTACAGTACAAAACCACTTCGTCACACTACCCAACCACTTCCCTCATGGGGGGCGTACCCCTTTTCGACACAAAATTACGTCCAATAGGATTTGAACCTATACTCAAGGTTTAGAAGACCTTTGCCCTATCCATTAGACGATGGACGTATACTTCTTCTTCCCCCCCTAGCTTCTCAATGAGAAAGTCGCGTGCACTCATGCATGAGGCGCCGAGTCGTGAGCAGACGAAAACTCTTGTTTGTTCACGACATAGTCGGCGGGTAAAATATTGATTTGGCTCGACCAAGGCGGAGCTGCGTCATTCTAGGAGTTATGTTGGCAGAATTTCTAGCGGGTAGCGGGAATCGAACCCGCATCAGTAGCTTGGAAGGCTAAAGGTTATAGTCGACACCAACAAATGGTCATGGTGCCGCTAATTCAGAACCGAACTTGGACGTTTCGGCTCATTCGGCTCCTTTATGGGAAAAATCTATTCGAAATTAGTTATGATTTGTCTAATCTATTTACTCAATGGGTCGAACCAACAATACAATAAGGGAGGTTCCTTCTCCTTCAATTCGGTCGAAGTGGGAGGCAAGTAACTGTGACCGACTACCTCAGTTCAGGGAAGACGTGAATTTCCCAAACTCCATTAGATAGACAGGGAAATAACTCACCTTGGCTTTAAGGCGCCCATAACATCTATGTCGGCTTCGTATGTATCCCGGTCGTATGCTGTATACCGGGGATATACTTCTTAGATGATCCCTTAAGAGGAAAATTAGTTTTACTGATCCTACCTTTTAATTCGTTCTCTACTTTTCCTACACAGAAAATCCTTAGGAAAATATTTCTCGCCGAGTCGTTGAAGCAGTGGATACTGCCCGAACAAGTAAGTATTCAAGAACCCCGACAAACCAGGATCGATTTTTTTTTTTGAACTTTCCCTCTCAGATTTTTCTCCAAGGTCCAGTGACGATGAGACAGATATCTTAGACGTCTATCCATAGATTTTTCTCTTTTTTGGGAGTATGAATTAACCCACTTCTGGGAGTATCGGGACAATTCTGCTTCGTCACCAACTTTTATAGCTTCTGAAGTAGAAGAGTGACGAGATTGAGGAATCTCCTCCTAACGCCGAAAAAGTAGTAGAAAGACATATATCTACTTCTGCAAAAGTAAAGTTTTTTCTTCAGTCGATTCAGTCGAAATCCGGTTTGAAAGATCCTTCAACTATAGAAATAACTGTGGAACGAATCGCACTTTTACCACTAAACTATACCCGCTGAAACGCAACTACATTATATGAATAATATGAAAGATCTGCACATTGCTTGCCGAAATAAATAGATCGGAAATCTTCATATCTGCATTGGTATAGGAGGAGCCCCCCCTCCTCCACCCCTCTGTTTCTCCTTCTCCCAACCCTTCCGCAAATCGAATCAGTAGACGTGATGAAGCCTAAAATTTCAGAACAAATTCAAAGATTACCTCTCCGGGCAGCTAGTAATGCAATTACTAGCGGTCCTGATGCAACTACCAGCGTCGGGACGGCGAGTTGCGTAAGTATTTCTAGATTCATTACTTCTCCTTCTAAGTACTTTTCTCGTAGATATATATATATAAGTGTTGAAAAGCTTTCTCTCTTATCTACGATAAGATGGATAGAAATACCTTTTGTTTCAACCAATGGGTATTAAACTGTTTGCCGGAATAAGCTAGGCTCGGATGTTTTCAGCAGTGATCCGTTTATGTAGTTACTGCTTCCTAAGGGAAAGCTGGTATATTAATCGGAATTATCTGACTATCCAAAAAAGAACAGGAAATTTGTTTCGCCATTTCATTTATAACTTTTTCTTCTTTCTCGGAGAAAATGCAAGATTCGACTGTAATGTTTAATCAAATCTCTTGCCCTCCATTCCTATTTCGTTAGGAACGATAAGTCACATAGACTTACACTTTGCATTTGTGTTAAAATTGGATGAAAGAAAAGACATTCCAAGTATCACGGAGAGATGGCCGAGAGGTTTAAAGCGTCGGATTGCTAATCCGTTGTACAACTTTTATGTATCGAGGGTTCGAATCCCTCTCTCTCCTTTGCTAATCGATCAACCGAAGCGATGTAGGAGCTGATATAATCTTTACAGATAGAGTAAAAGACTAATTCCGACTCAATCTCTGCGGCCGGGGTTTCGGCCAGGATCATTTGATAAAAATCCAAAAACAAAAAGCGAGACGAAAAAAATGACTACTGTATAGACAAATAGTTTAAGGCTAAGCATGACGTAACTCCATGTCTACAAATATAAGTGGGAAGGCAAATTAAGGTAGAAATTAATACTAGCTCGAAATCTTCATTTCATTCATTTCAAATCATTTCTATATGTTTCAAGATACAAAACTATCTGCTTCTCTTCCACCCAGTTGGTCGAAAAATTAGTGAATAGCGATACGTCGTCTAACTTAGCAAATTTGTTATTCTTTTGATCAACACCACATCTCCGATTCAGTGAGGGGGAGGAAAATCTGTCAAAATGTTCAATTCAATAATTCATTGATGCCTTTCAATTCGAAATACCACGGGCGGGTGGGGGGGGGAGACATCATTTACCACACTACACCATTTTATCAGGATTTACACCTATGCCACGTATTCCCTACGCGTAGATATTGAGAGAATTTTTTTCCGTCTGATTGGCGACAACTACCCAATTTTCTCCTCCTCCCCTGCCTCAACGGCTGTCCTGCTCGTAAAAACCTCCAGAAATTTCTTGGGAGTCGAGGTAATTTTCAATCAGGCAATTTCTTAGGATATTATCGAAAACTAACTGCAGCTTGCCAGACAAAAGCTAGGAGGAGAAAGAATACCGGTATTACTGGCATTACGTCTACAATTGGATCGAAGATGGCGTAAGCTTCGGGTAACTTGGCGGAGAAAGCGTCGTTGAAGTGAAGAGGATTTTCTAGATAGATGCTGTACAAAACTACCATGTGTATTCTCCGATAATGTAACAAGTGATTTTCCCCCGACGTGGTTACACTTCATCCTTCGATTGGTCAACCTGTCGGACATCTACATATCTCTGTCTACGTAGATTTATATGACTATGTATCATTATATATCCCTTCACTCGAGTGGCTAAGTATTGGAAGATTCAACTTCGCGTTAAACCAAATTTCACTTGAACGGGCTTTCAATTATTTTTTTTTTCTCTGCAAAATGTTGATGATTTTTAATAAATCCTTCTCTTTTCAGTCGCCCCGACTTAGCAAACCGAGTCGATGAAGAAGAAGCAGTTGACATGGAAGCCGAGATGTTAGATATTTGATGTAACAATCATTTGTGGGGCGTGGCCAAGCGGTAAGGCAGCGGGTTTTGGTCCCGTCACTCGGAGGTTCGAATCCTTCCGTCCCAGATTGCAAGGGGAAGCGGGGGCGTAGATTTTTGGTTCCACAGAATGAGAAGTGGCGGAATTACAAGTAGCTCCTGTGATCGATCTTCCAGTTCATATTATGATGATAAGCCATATATAGCAATAGATATCTCCGGGATGCGAGGCAATGAAGTGGTGAAAGTAAACTACGAAATTAGCTCATCGGATGTATGCTGGACCCGCTCATATTGGTACCCTACGGGTAGCCAGTTCCTTCAGAAACGTACATGCTATAATGCATGCCCCTTTGGGAGATGATCACTTTAATGTAATGCGTTCCATGCCGGAAAGGGAAAGAGATTTTACCCCGGTAACTGCTAGTGTAGTAGATCGACACGTGTTAGCACGTGGATCCCGGGATAAGGTTGTAAGTAATATAAGCCGAAAAGATGAGGAATAAAATCCCGACTTAATCGTCTTAACACCTACGTGTACTTCCAGTATCTCACAGGAGGATTTGCAAAATTTCGTAGATCGAGCTTCTTCGTATTCCGAATCCGATGTAATTCCTGCAGATGTTAATCATTACCGAGTCAATGAGCTTCAAGCCTCGGATAAAACCTTGGAACAGATAGTTCGATATTATTTAGATAGAGCCCGCAAGGAGGGCATCTCCAACCGGTCCCTGACCGATGCTCCTTCGGCAAATATTATAGGAATTCCCACCCTAGGTTTTCACAATCAACATGACTGTCGCGAGTTGAAACGTCTACCTGGAGAATCGGGAGTTTCGATCAATCAAATAATCCCAGAAGGAGAGTTTCTCAGAAATCTAAAAGATTTGCCGAGAGCCTGGTTTAATACAGTTCCTTACCGGGAGATGGGTCTAATGGCAGCAATGTTTTTGGAAAAGGAATACGGAATGCCCCACATATCCATAACTCCGATAGGTATTTCGAATATAGCCGACTTCATCGGACAGATTGAAAAACTTCTAAATCTGCGGGCTCCTGCATTATCGGGAAAAAAACTTAATTACGACCTATATATTGAAAATCAAACCAAATTTGTTTCTCAGGCAGCTTGGTTTTCCAAATCTATCGATTGCCAAAATCTGGTTGGAAAAGAAGCGGTGGTTTCTGGCGACGCAACTCACGCCGCCTCGATTACTAAAATACTCGTCGGAGAAATGGGAATTCGTGTGAGTTGCTCAGGCACGTATTGCAAGCATGACTCAGAACGGTTTAAAGAGCAGGTTCAAGATTTGTGTGATGAAGTTCTAATTACGGAAGATCATACCGAAGTTGGGGATACAATAGCCCGTATCGAGCCCTCTGCCATATTTGGAACTCAAATGGAGCGTCATATCGGCAAACGTATAGACATTCCGTGTGGGGTTATTTCTTCGCCAGTTCATATTCAGAATTTTCCTCCGGGATATCGACCTTTCCTGGGTTACGAAGGAACCAATCAGATTTCGGATCTAATATACAATTCATTCAGTCTGGGTATGGAAGATCACTCATCAGATGTTTTTGGAGGACACGATACTAAGGGGATAAACACCAAGTCCCTATCGATAGATAAGAAAAAAATTAATTGGGCCCCTGAAGCTGAGTCGGAATCAAAAAGAATCCCCGGATTCGTAAGGGGAAAGATAAGGAGAAATACCGAGGTTTTCGCGAGACAAAACAATATTTTGGAGATTACAGTTGATGTAACGTATGCGGCTAAGGAAAGATCGAGTCCTAAGCTTAATTCGACAAACTAGTTTACATAATTACTCGAGATAAGTTTCAAGCCATTTAACTTGACTTCATTTCCGGAATGCACTAAAAAGTTGGCACTAAAATTCGACAATCCCGAATGGGCAGGTATTTAACAATAAAAGATTATCGGTCCCTAGATGTTGGAGTGAAATTACGCTTGAAGTGATGTCGTAGGAAGCAACGGGTACCTCGAGTAGCAAAGATGTCTTTGCAAAATTCTGTAACCGTCGGCTCTTTCCGAAAGGCGAGACGTTGTTACTTCGATATTTTTTCTTTTTCAAATTCATTACTCAATCAAACTTGAAGGATACACATCTACTCCAGTTTCTTCCTACATTCCGAGAGAAGTGGTATCTATGGTTTTTAGACATAATAGAGTGGGAAAGATCCATCAGGCTACCACTTCTTCTTGTCTTAAGTGAAGAATAAAATGCTTTCACCAAAAAATGGAAACTAAATTGTTTTGAGGCTGATTCGGTAGTACTGGGGTAAAATGACCCAGTCTTAATCGAGTTTCATTTCCCAATATGATATGTGGGAAGAAAAAGTTTTATTCAACTTTTAAAGTCAATGAGATAGGTTCTGTTGCTACCGATTCTCAAATTGAAAGTTCCTGGGGTTAGGCCTAAACCTTGGGGATTGCCCAATTAATTCGATCTATGAACGAGGGTATTCCGATATCTAGCCGGATACGTGGGTGGATGGGGGGTCGAGACGGCGGAGTAATAATTTTGTCTCATCTTGTAGTAATTTCTTTTTTTAGGGGCGTTGATCTGGAAAGAGATAATTTTACAAAGAAAATCTTTTTTTGTTGGATGCTATGAGTGAAAAGTATTTTTCCTTCAATTTTTATTCCTCTGGGGAAAGAGAAATAATAATCTACTCAACCCGAGTTATGCTCTAAGCCGTCCGAACTATAAATTTTCCATCCGGTTCCGCGGGAGGGGGAAAACGTATATTTTGGCTACTACTTCTTCGTGTGCAAATAGAGCTAAATTAGCAAAAATTGTTTGCAACGGATTCTTATTTTTATTCCTTTAGAATAAGAATAATTAGTTGTACGAGTCAGAACTGAATTCCAAAACTAGAAGTTGAACTTTGAGATATCTAATAATTGAGGAGAATTTAACGGGCTTAGTTTACAGATATTTCCAAATGTTTCTGTATTATCCTTCTCTTTTTTTTCTACTATACTTCCACGTCGTATCCCTCATTCCCTTGAGAAGCAGAGTATTTAGGAAAGACTATTGGTTTTCCATTAGAGCCTATTTTGGGAAAAGCGATGTTGGGAGGATTTTCGGGAATGCGATAGAGAAGTGGGGGAAGGGAGATGGAAATAGAAGATAATTAGTTTTAACTAATAACTAAATTAATCTCGGAAAAGAAATTCTTCTGGAACCCGAGTAGGGTTCGAAACTTTGTAGATTTGCTTCTATCTAATGATTTGCATTAACCGCTACAACCCCTTCCGGGAGGGAAGCCCCTTGGCGATGTGACAACTTGCCGGGGGAGGGGGATATTTCTCTCAAAATCTCATTTTGAGGAATGTCTTTGCGGCGATAGCAATATTAGTAAGTATCTCCCGATGCGGGAGATACTTTCCAATCCCATCTCTCATTTTTTGGAATATCCATCTTTTTTCAGGAAGAATATTACTACCAGATAGCTCTACCTTATTTTTAATTCCGATCTACAAATCACTTTATGTGAACGGAACTATCGAGATTATATATATAAAGATTTCTGTATCAAACATACCAACGCTTGGGAGTTATCGCGACGGAAGCCATTTACGAATATTTTGCCAAATTTGGTGCATTACAAAAAAACAAGGAGCTTATTATCAAGGAAAATTGTTTCTTACACCCGTCTCTCTTACTGTTCGAGGAAAATTCCTATTTGATGGATAGTAAACGGCGATCGCATGGACCAGACATAGAGTTGGTTTTTGGAGCATGGAGTGTAGTGGCGGTCAAACGTCTAATTGATAAGATACGTGGCCATAATTATTTGAAAGTTGCTAATTTAGGATTTGTTCGAAACTAAGCGAATGAATTAGACGCAGATTTGTATTTCCACCCACTTATAAAAATAATATATCTAATTCTAGGTATATCTCTTCTATCTCGAGTAGAAAGTAGGACAAGCAGTAGTTTGAAGACGTCGCAGTCCATTCATTCGATATTTTTCTTTCTAGAAGATAGATTTCCAAAATCTAATCATGTTTTACAAACGGACTTACCACGAAATGTTCATTTGGAAACTATAATTCGATTGTTTCGACGACAAATTAAAGATGTCTCATTTCCGCATTTACTAAGGATAGTTTTTTACGAAGACAAATTTTTCTGTGGAAAAACTACCCATTCCCGTAAAGGAAAGCAAAAGGGTGATATCGACACCCCACTTCAAAATTTCTACATTTCCGAGATCGATTCACTTCCGCTGACTCCGTGGAAGCGGGTATGTAAGTCACGAGTCAATTATTTCTTATCCATTGATCGTTGCAACATTACTCGAAAAGAGAGACATGTTTCTGCATATGAATTTGAGTCGGACACAGCAAGTGTCGATTCCTACTTCACCCGAAGGTCGTGCATTCACTACGGAAGATGTAGCAACAAATTTCTTATAGCTTTTGAGGGAACTCGTTACTTCGTGACGAAATGGTTTTACTACTTCTCGACATTTTCCAAACATAATTTTCACTACCAGACCAAATTCAACGAGCCATGCCCAAAATTATTATCCACCAGCTGTGCCTCATTCCCGGGTTACACCTTAACCGCGCAATCAGTTTCATATAATGTCCGGATTGGAACCGCGGAAAGTTTGTACATTAGTATTTTGGAGAGAAAGAAATTTCATCCTAAGATTCCAAATTCAACACTAACTAAAATCCTGGCAAAACATAGATTTTGCGACATTAGCGGACGTCCGGTTGGTAAATCAGCCTGGGCTACTTCCAGAGATAATGAGATTATGAATGGATACGTGCGATTTTGGCAAGTCTTTTTCTTATATTACGGCGCCTCAATGAGTCATGATAAATTGCGTAGATTGAGATATATATTGCAGATATCGTGCGATAGCACATTAGCCGGTAAACACAAGGGTACAATACGTCTTTTAAGACGTAGATTTAATCTAGAGACATTAAATCAAATTCCCGTGTTTAGCAAGTCTAAACCTTCGAATAATCGAAGGGTTTGGAGTTCAACTTCGATACGGTTTCTATCAGTTGAATCTGCCTCATTAGATATGGGGCTTCAGTAAAATTAGAGATTTTCCTAGTAACTTTTCATGAATTAAATTTGTTCCGAAATTACTACTGAATCAACTTGTCAATAAGATATTTGTACCTTCTCGATGCAGTTTACATAGGTTCCATAGATATGAAAGTATTTAACTTGTCAAGTATTTCTTCAAAGGGTGTAACATGAAATAACCCAACCTCAAACATTACCCCGATTTCTATCACGAATGATACCAATTCTCTTTTACCACAACTAATTTCCATTGTTGCTGATCTGTCAATATTACCAGAAATTATTTTGATTCTAAGCTTAGCGACAATAGTTATAATTGACTTATTAAACAGAGGGAAAAATACACTTCTGCTTTACAAAATCTCCCTGGTATCCATGGCAGTCAGTGCGGTTGTTTTGTTATGTCAGTGGGAATTTTCCATCGCTTCTGAACGTTCCCACGCCAGCGATTTCGGCAATATATTCAGATTTTTCCTACTCATTTGCTCGTCATTATCTGTTTCTTCGTCGGTTGATTACATACTTTGTTCAAAAATGGCCTTGGCCGAATTTTCGTTGTTTGAATTAACTGCAGGTTTGGGAGGGATGGTTCTTAGCTGTGCAAATGATTTGGTAACTATTTACGTGTCCTTAGAATTCCTAGCTTTATCCTCTTGCTTCTTATCCGGATATACTAAACGGGACATTAGATCGAACGAAGCAAGTATGAAATTCCTATCGATGAGTGGAGCGAGTTCGTCCTCTTTACTATATGGTTTTTCCCCATTGTATGGATCTTCTGGTGGACAGCTTCGGCTTGATAGAATAGTTGACGGAATTTTACCCAATCAACATGCTTCCATACTTTACATTTCCGCCGCTTTCATTACAGCTGGAGCAGCTTTCAAACTGTCTCTGTTCCCATTCCATCAATGGACTCCTGATATATACGAGGGAGCGTGATTCGTTCGGATCCTGAAAATGTTGTATTTATTGTAGGTAAGTAAGCACTATTAATAAGGAATCTCATTTTCACTACATCCCGTGGGCGTGCGGAAACAAATAGAAATTCCTAAAATTTAGCTGTTACATTAGTCAAAAGCTCTTGCTGCATCACAAATTCTAACAAGTTTGGGGACAAATCTCGTGTAAGCAAAGCAGAGCGAAATTGCATATTTCGGCAAATCGGTGTTTTATTCAACGTATCCTCACCTTCATGTTATGAAATTTGTTTTTAACAAGCTTGTTTATCAAAGGTAGATTCATTTGAAATACATATCGAATTGGAGATTCAAGAAATATTTCCAAATATTCCTTTACGATTCCTAACGTAGAGACAC